ATGTCACCAAAAACAGAGACTAAAGCAAGTGTCGGATTCAAAGCGGGTGTTAAAGATTACAGATTAACTTATTATACTCCGGAATATCAGACCAAAGATACTGATATCTTGGCAGCATTCCGAGTCACTCCTCAACCTGGAGTACCCCCCGAAGAAGCGGGAGCAGCGGTAGCTGCCGAATCTTCCACTGGTACGTGGACCACTGTTTGGACCGATGGCCTTACCAGTCTTGATCGCTACAAGGGGCGATGCTATGATATTGAACCCGTTCCTGGAGAAGAAACTCAATTTATTGCCTATGTAGCTTACCCTTTAGACCTTTTTGAAGAAGGCTCTGTGACTAACCTGTTTACTTCTATTGTAGGTAATGTATTTGGATTCAAAGCTTTACGGGCTCTACGTCTGGAAGATTTACGAATTCCTCCTGCTTATTCAAAAACTTTTCAAGGCCCACCACATGGTATTCAAGTAGAAAGAGATAAATTAAACAAATATGGTCGTCCTTTATTGGGATGTACTATCAAACCAAAATTGGGTCTATCTGCCAAGAATTATGGTAGAGCGGTTTATGAATGTCTCCGTGGTGGACTTGATTTTACCAAGGATGATGAAAACGTGAATTCCCAGCCATTTATGCGCTGGAGAGATCGTTTCTGCTTTTGTGCAGAAGCAATTTATAAAGCTCAGGCTGAGACGGGTGAGATTAAGGGACATTACCTGAATGCGACTGCAGGTACATGTGAAGAAATGATTAAAAGAGCAGTATTCGCCAGAGAATTGGGAGTTCCTATAGTCATGCATGACTATCTGACTGGAGGTTTTACGGCAAATACTTCGTTGGCTCATTATTGCCGAGATAACGGCCTACTTCTTCACATTCACCGCGCAATGCACGCAGTTATTGACAGACAAAGAATTCATGGTATGCACTTCCGTGTACTGGCTAAAGCACTACGTATGTCTGGTGGAGATCATATTCATGCTGGTACTGTAGTAGGTAAACTTGAAGGAGAACGAGAAGTCACTTTGGGTTTTGTTGATCTATTGCGTGATGATTTTATTGAAAAAGACCGAAGTCGTGGTATTTATTTCACTCAAGATTGGGTCTCTATGCCGGGTGTTCTGCCTGTAGCTTCAGGAGGTATTCACGTTTGGCATATGCCTGCTCTGACCGAGATCTTTGGAGATGATTCCGTATTACAGTTTGGTGGAGGGACTTTGGGGCACCCTTGGGGAAATGCACCTGGTGCAGTGGCTAATCGGGTCGCTTTAGAAGCTTGTGTACAAGCTCGTAATGAAGGACGTGATCTTGCGCGTGAAGGTAATGAAGTGATCCGCGAAGCTACTAAATGGAGTCCTGAACTAGCTGCCGCTTGTGAAGTATGGAAGGAAATCAAATTTGAATTTGATACGATTGATCGCTTGTAATCGAGTGACTTTCGTCTGTTTGGTCCCTTAATCGAAGCGAGCTCGGCCCAATCTTTTCTTTTAAGATTGAGCCGAATACCGAATGGATGGGAATAGAATAATTCGGCTAGAGGAAAGGTATTTGCCTAATATCTAATATTCTAGATTACTCGATGGGGTCAGTGGATCAGTAGATCCAGGCCCGGGGGGGCAAGGGCCTGCAATCTATTCTAGCTCGCACCCAAACTGAGCTAAAGTATGATGGTTTGTATTTGTGTCTATTAAAAGTTAAGTTGTACACGTAACAATACTATATAGAAAAAAGATGAAAAAATGTGTGAAGAAAACAAAGATTCTGAGAAAATGTGTGAAGAAGACAAAGATTCTGAGAAAATGTGTGAAGAAGACAAAGATTCTGAACATATCGACGAAACAAAACCCGTAGAAAACAGATTGAGTTTGGAACGTTTTAAACATTTGTGGGTTTTGTGCGAGAATTGTGATGCCGTTATATATAAAAAAATTTTTTTAGAACAAAAAGGTGTTTGTGAGGAATGCGGGGCAACGCTACAGATCACTAGTTCAGAGCGAATTGAATTATTAATTGATAATGAAACTTGGTGTCCTATGGACATGAATTTTTCTAGTACAAATGTGTTAGAAACACAGCATACGACGTTTGACATCAAAGCGGTTCAAAGGCTCTCAACTATGTTGTACATAATAATTGAGAACAAATATTTTGATTTTGAATTTTTTCACAAAGAAAAAAATGGGTTAAAAACATTAGTAGGATACAATATTACTCTTGTTAATATCGTTAAGGTTGTATTAGAAAAGAAATTCATAAAATATCTGAGTTTAGACAAAAAGGAAACTATTAAGATATTACAAAATATTATTGATACAGGTTTGAAAACAGTTCAATTTGTCCTTTTTGAAATACATAAAAAAATAACACATGAATTAGCGCGACTTGCGCTTTTCTCTCAGTTTTCATATATTTTAACTGATTATGTTGAAGAGACTCTATATCCCCCTAGATGGTTCGTTCCCCTTATATGGTTCATTTTTTTAAAGGTATTTTTTTTTAAAGGTAGATTTGTAGAAGATGTAGAAGATACATCATTTTTTGATGAACTTTTCTATTCATTGTCTGCTGAAATTCTATCTTTTTTTCAATGGAATGAGTACCATTTTCTAAATGAAGATGAAATGTGTATTCTGGAAGATTTTCTAAATTATATGACCGATTTGACAGATGCAGCACTAGAAGCAATAGACCACGAGAGCGATATGATTATCGAAGAAATAGCCAGCATGGATCTGCTGGATCTTTTCAAAGGTCTTTTTCCTGATGAGGATGATATTTCTATTTCTGAAGATTTGATCGAACAGGTAAACAGCATGTACCCGCATCCTTTTTTTGATGTTTTTCCTTCTTATTCTATTGAACCTGTACACTCTTTAATGGTTTTGATTGAAAATAACATTTGGACAAATTTGACCTTCCTAATGAAATTCACTAAACAATTAGCCAATTTAAAAGAACAATTAGTATCACAAGATAAGTTCTTGAAAGTAACGGCGGTAAACTTAGTGAAAATAGAACTTGATTTTCCGGAAGAAAAAAGAAAAGCAAGGAAAATAAAAAAACTATTTCCTTTTTATCCAGGAAATAATCCAGAGACAAATTACTGTTTATGGCTGCGAAAACATACGGCGATATGTTTGATGGAAAGATATCTGGTTTTGAAAGATTTTAAATATTGGTTTAAATCTCGTTGTTGTGGTTTACTTAAAGGAGAAGAATTCTATCGGTTCGGTTCCGATATTCTAGTAGAATACGTTAAAAAACAAGATCGCTATCAGTGTTATAATAGCTATCAGTGTTATAATAGCATTGATGCTATCATATATGATGAAAAAATAGACGATAATATCGTAGAAGATCGCTATAGACGCTATCTCGACGAAGATCCCTATGAGTGTGATAATAGCATTGATCATAATCATATCATAGAGGAAGGACACTCTATCGACAAAGATCTAATACTCTGTTACAAGAAAAATGAAAAAGATTGTGACAGTAATTTACAGTTGGTGAGCCTCAAAGATTCATGGTCATGCATGAGTACTTTTTTTTCGAATCCTGAACCTGTGAGTGAAGAGGTTAAAATAGTATTTCTAGATTTACTAGAGATAATGAAAGATTTTTCTACAATAACACTAGATAGCAAAGAAAAATTTTGTAAGAAAAACGAAGAAACTTATATAGAGGATATTGAAGATACTGAGGATATTGAAGATACTGAGGATATTGAAGAAGAATATCCTTTAACTTATGCTTCTTTAACTAAAGAAGAAAAAGAGTATATCGACGCTAGTGTAAAACTAATTAAGAGTACACTTAATCTAGGAAAGGACGAATTTATAGACATAGAAATAGAAGAACAATGTTATGACGATTATAACACTTCCTATCAAGAAGAAACAGGTTTACCCGACGCTATTCAAACAGGCATAGGTCTAATAAATGGAAAAGTTGTCGCACTCGGAGTTATGGATTTTCAGTTCATGGGAGGCAGTATGGGATCGGTAGTGGGTGAGAAAATAACCCGTTTAATACAGTGTGCTACTGACCATCTCCTTCCATTAATTCTCGTATGTGCTTCTGGCGGAGCTCGTATGCAAGAAGGAAGTTTTAGCCTAATGCAAATGAATAAGATAGCTGCTGTGTTGCATACACATCAAAAGGAAAAAAGATTGCCATATATTTCAGTTCTTACATCTCCGACAACTGGTGGAGTCACTGCTAGCTTTGGTATGTTAGCTAATGTCACGATTGTCGAGCCAAATGCATACATTGCATTTGCGGGTAAAAGAGTTATTGAACAGACATTAAACCAGATAGTAGATGATGAAGATCAAGTATCTGATTCTTTATTTGATTTTGGAATGTTTGATAGTATGGTTCCACGAGCTCTTTTAAAAAATGTTCTGAGCGAAATAATTGAATTATACATGGAATTCAATTAATAAATGGTCTAGTTACGAATTTGCCACACTTATATTGACATGAAGTCTAGCTATGAGCTATAACTATAGTGTAATGATGCATCATTATTACAGTGATTCTATTCCACTTTTTCCTTCAAAATTCAACAAATATAATAATTGTATGAATTGTATAATAATTACGGTAGAAGGGGGTAATGAGAAATGGGTAGATTTATGGTATTCCTAGTGGTTTACTATGTCGTCAGCAAAATTTTCCGCTAGGTCAGAATTGAATTTCAGGTTCGGTTTCAGGTTCGGATGAAATAGAAGGGAGGCTAATGTTTTAGCCTTCCTTCAGGTCGAACAATATTGATTACATATCTAATAATGACCTGGAGATCATTGAAATATAACCTTTCCTCTCTGATAGAGGATATTAATAACTTAATAAGAATAGAGATTAATAACTTAATAAGAATAGAGGTAGAATTATACTATTTGCTTAAGGACTATAAACTGCTCCAGTTAAAGTTATATCAAGATGATATAAGGTACCGAACTCATTTAAATTCAAACCACTAAGCCTTGTTATACAAAAGCTAATAACAAACATTCTTTCCTTATAGCTAGTAAGGAATCAATTAGAGGAATTGGATTCTACAATGATGGATGATTTTCTATTATAAGGTAAGGAAGAAGACGAAGAATCATTTTAGATTAGAGAAAAAAAAATATGTTACCATTATCGATTTTGTTTTTTCTTTTCAATAGAAGTCGGTTACAATATCTTAAAAACATAATTTTCTATGCAACTAGAGTATCATATAGAACTATAGTTTAATTCTATTTATTTGACTATAATAAAGGTGGATACAGGCATTTTATTTGTAAATGATAGCAAAGGAGAAATATTTATGTATGAAGTTCAATGTCTAGATTTCGTACTTACAGAGAAAAGTGTTAATCTATTTGAGAAAAATCAATATATTTTCAATGTCGATTCGGGATCAAATAAAACAAAGATCAAAAATTGGATTGAACTTTTTTTCAATGTTAAAGTAATAGGAGTCAATAGTTATCGACCTCCGCAAAAGAAAGAAAAAAGAGGAAATAGAAAACAAATAATGAAACATAGAATGCATTATAAACGTATTATTATTACACTAAAACCAGGTGATTCTATTCCACTTTTTCCTTCAAAATGAAACTTATTGGAATTGTCAAACATGAACACCCGTTCGTACAGGACTTTGATTCCGGGCACACGTGATAAATCTCTATCAAGTTTTGATGAAAAAGTCCAATCGCATCCACAAAAGAAATTGACTTCTGGCCGGCATCGTTGTGGGAAAGGTCGTAATAACAGTGGAATTATTACCATACGTCATAGAGGAGGAGGTCACAAGCGTCTGTATCGTCAAATTGATTTTCGACGGAGTGAAAAAAACATACTGGGAAAAATTGTAACAATAGAGAGTGACCCTAATAGAAGTGCATATATCTGTCTTGTGCACTATAGAAACGGTAAAAAGACATATATTTTGCATCCGAGAGGGATTATGATTGGAGATACTATTATTTCCGGTGCAAGAGCCCCCATATCAATGGGAAATGCCCTATCTTTGAGTGCGGTTTGAATTATTAATTGTACGTAATCGGAAATAACCGATTGGGTTTACAGCAAAACCTTAAAATCTATCACTGATCCAACTAAAATACTTTGATGGGATCAATCCCAAAGGGAAACTGAGGATAAAGAACAGCGGGTGATTGAGTTCAATAGTTTCTGAATTAATTATTGACTCCAGAGATATGATAATATGGAGAAGACTTAATTGTCTGAAGCAGAAACAACTAAGGTAAAGGAACCCTTGTTCTGAAGAGAAAAACAAGTAACTCACATTTGATTTGATGGTCAAAGGCAGATTCAAAGCTGAACAGTGACAAATAGTTTTTTTATCAAAAAATAAATTGATATTTCAAATGCCTCCTACGTTATCCGGAAGATGCGAAAGCATTAACGTAATTTAATAAAGTCATTCATTCTGAATGCTACATGAAAAAATAACATAAGCCAGATGATGGAATAAAGAAACCTAGGATGTACAGAATAAGGACATAAGGAATGGTAAAGTATGCCCTTAAGTCTCTATCTATATAAAATAGATTAATAATAATCTTCACATCCAGAAAGCTGTATGCCCTGAGAGAGGCTTGTACAGTTTGGGAAGGGATTTTTACAAATTAAAGATCTACTTCAACCAATATACCTTTAGGCACGACTATACATAATGTCGAAGTACAAGTCGGAAAAGGCGGACAATTAGCTAGAGCAGCGGGTGCTGTGGCAGAATTGATCGCAAAAGAAGGCCGATTGACCACATTAAGATTACCATCTGGAGAGGTTCGTTTAATATCTGAGAACTGCTCAGCAACAATTGGACAAGTAGGCAACGTTAAATGGAAAAATCGAACTTTAAGTAAAGCTGGGTCAAAACGTTGGCTGGGTAAACGTCCTGAAGTAAGAGGAATAGTTATGAATGCTGTAGATCATCCTCATGGGGGTGGTGAAGGAAGAGCTCCAATTGGCAGAAAAAAACCCCTGACCCCTTGGGGCTATAGCGCACTTGGAAGAAAAAGTCGGAAGAGAAATAAATATAGCGATGTTTCAATTCTTCGTCGACGTAAATAGGAATAGTTGTAAATCCATTTTTATTTTCTATCAATAAAAAGAAAGGTAATTAATTAACCATGGCACGTTCACTAAGAAAAAATACTTTTGTATCTAATGATTTGTTAACTAAAATTGATAATCTAAACATGATTAAAGAGAAGAAGATAATAGTAACCTGGTCCCGTAGATCTGCCATTGTACCCGCAATGATTGGTCATACCATTGCTGTTCATAATGGAAAGGTACACTTACCCATTTTTATAACAAATGGTATGATAAACCACAAATTAGGAGAATTTGCACCTACTTCCATCTTCCAGGGACATGCGAAAAAGGATAAAAAATCGAAAAACGAAAAAAAAAAAAAATAAGAGAAAAGCAACAAAAAGAAAAAAAAACACACACACACACAAAAAAGAGAGAGAAACGATAAATAAAAAAGTATCGTTGTAAATAGTATACATTAATTCATTATGGAGGATGAAGATGAAATTGATATTTCAAAATAGGGATTTAGATTTAAATTCAACTATAAAAATACGAGCTGTAGCTAAGCATGTACGTATGTCTTCTAATAAAGCACGTAGAGTAGCCCATTTACTTCGTAATTCTACCTATATACAGGCACTTGCGATACTGACTTTCATGGATTATAGAGCATGTGAGCCTATATTCAAAGTACTTGTTTCTGCAGCCGAAAATGCATGTTCATTTATGGGTATACATAAGTGCTATTTAGCTGTCCTTGCGGCTGAAGTGAATGAAGGTCCTACTTTGAAAAGATTTCGACCTAGAGCTCGGGGTCGTGGTTATCCAATACAGAAATCCACTTGTCATATAAGTATTACATTATTTTACGATACATCATTGGATTTCTGTAATTCAACTCATGATTACATAACAGTACGATGAAACATTAAATAGAAACAAAATATTCAAATAGATGGAAGCATAATCGATTTATGCCGCAAATAAATATACTACTACTTAAAGTACTAAAAAATATGTATGGGAAACAAAATAAATCCACTTGGTTTTAGACTTGGTTTTACTCAAAACCATTATTCCGTTTGGTTTGAAGAAGGGGATTATTCCGAAGATCTACGAGAAGATGAGAGAATATATAATTGCATTGAAAATTATGTAAAATATATCAAAAGTTCTATCAATTCTAGTTATGGAGGAATTACACGTATAGAGATTCTGAAACAGACCGAATTGATTTCGGTAAATATATATATTGCATTTGTCGATTTGTTTATCGAAAAAAAAGCGCCAAGAAAAAAAGAAAAAATGAAGGAATTAAGAAAGGAAGTACAAAAAATGCTTGTACAAAGTATGCTTAATTCTGTAAACAGAGAACTTGTCATTTCTATAGAAAAAGTGGATACACCTTATAGAGAACCCAAAATTCTTGCGGAATATATTGCTCTACAACTAAAGGAGAGAGTTGAAATAAGAAAAATAATGAAAAAAGCTATTCAACTAGCTGAAAAGGCAAATGTAGAAGGTGTTAAAATAAAAATGAAAGGGCGTCTTAACGGAATTGAGAGAGCCCGGAAGGAATCGGCTATGAAAGGTAGAGTGCCTTTACAGACCCTTCGAGCTAAAATTGATTATTGTTATTATGCGGTTCAAACCGTCTATGGAGTATTAGGGATAAAAATTTGGATCTTTGTTTAAGATGAGCAATATCTTTCTATAATCTAACCAATCATAAATCTTAAATTCTATAAGATCAAATAAAAATTATTAAACATCTTGGAGCAGTGCTATGCTTAGTGTGCGACTCGTTGAGATCAAGCTTTTCCTTCTTTTCTAAAATGAATGGAACTCGAAATAAAAACAAATTGGTCTCTAGTACATTTGACTAAGATCCAATAAGCTAGTTATTTTAATATAGATAGTTCTATCAAAGAAACGAAAGACCTTTTCGACACGAAGAGACAAACCTATATCTCTCGTAAAAAGAAAAAGAGTCTTTCGTAATGCAAGAAAAGAAAAAGGGAAGGAGAAAAAGAGAAAATGAAATCTTCTTCCTTACAGTATTGTATGGTTCATAACATAAAGCACCCTCAAAGAGCAGTGTGATAAAGCATAAGAATTATCCTGATTATTTCTATTCAGTTTATTAAAATTAAAAAGAGCTTCGGATCAATGGAAACTAAGAAAATTGATTCTTATTAATAAATATAAATAAGAACTCCATTGCAGAGGGTATACCTAAGCAGCCATTTAAAAGCTATGGGAACGATGGAACCTGTGACTGCATAAGATCATATAGAAATCTTAATCATTCATTGGATAGGATGGCGAAATAAACCAATAAAGAATCAATTTCATTGGAGTCCAAAAGTAAACCCCAAATAACTTAGAGTTAATATTCGCCTGTAAGATACTTATTGGACATATAGAGGTATTTGTATCCTCATATTATATGAATAACTAATATGTGTAATGAGTCAATACTGATTGATTCCTAGGACCTCACTATTTATGATCCCATAGATTCTTCACAAGGAGCCGGATGAGAAGAAACTTTCATATCCGGTTCTGAAATAGAGATGGAATTCAAATAGTATTATATTATACAACCATCGACTAGAACCCAAAAAGAACGAAATTTCGTCACCAACATAGGGGAAGAATCAAGGGAATATCTTCTCGGGGTAATCGCATTTGTTTTGGTAGATTTGCTCTTCAGGCATTGGAACCTGTTTGGATCACATCTGGGCAGATAGAAGCAGGACGACGAGCAATTACTCGTTATGCCCGTCGCGGCGTAAAAATATGGATACGTATATTTCCTGACAAACCTATTAGAACGAGACCTGCAGAAATACGTATGGGTTCGGGGAAAGCCAAGGGATCTCCGGAATATTGGGTATCCGTCGTCAAACCAGGTCGAATACTTTATGAAATAAGTGGAGTATCAGAGACTATAGCGAGAGCAGCTTTTCAAATCGTTGCATATAAAATGCCTATACATACTAAATTTATTACTAGTTCGCGTAAATAATGCCGAACCAAAGAGATATTTCTGGCAGAAAAAGATCATTTATTTGATCATAAATACCTTTTTTTCTGCCGAGGTAACAATTGGAGGAAAAATGATTCAGTCCCAAACTTACTTGAATGTAGCAGACAACAGTGGAGCCCGAAAATTAATGTGCATTCGAGTACTAGGAGCAGGTAATCGTAACACCGCTAATATTGGCGATATTATCATCGCTGTAATTAAAGAAGCAGCACCTAATATGCCTCTGCAAGAATCAGAAATAGTTAGAGCCGTAGTTATACGTACGTGTAAAGAACTTAAACGTAGCGATGGAATGATAATACGATCTGATGACAATGCAGCAGTTGTCATTGATCAGAAAGGAAATCCAAGAGGAACTCGAGTTTTTGGTTCAGTTACTGAGGAATTGAGAGAATTGAATTTCACCAAAATAATCTCATTGGCTCCTGAAGTACTCTAAATACTGATCAATTATGTAAAAGTAATGTCAGGCATATTCCTAAAAAAAGATAAAAGATAAACATGCCTTTATATTTAGTAAATTATTAAGAATTAGTTCGTCATGGGTAACGATACTATTGCTAATCTAATGACTTATATTAGAAATGCTGACATGGTAAAAAAAAAAACAGTTCGAGTGGCGGCTACTATTATTACCGAGAAAATCACAAGGATTCTTCTACGAGAAGGCTTTATAGAGGATGTTAGGAAACATAGAGAAGGTCAAAAATATTTTTTTGTTTTAACTTCAAAATCTAGGGGAAGGACGCAAAAGAGATATATAACCGCTTCAAAGCGTATTAGCAAACCTGGTCTGAGAATCTATTCTAATTATCGAGAAATCCCTAAAGTTTTAGGTGGAATGGGGATTGCAATCCTCTCTACTTCGCAAGGAATAATGACTGATCGAGAAGCTCGACAAAAAAAAATAGGAGGAGAATTATTATGTATTTTTTGGTAACTTGCCTCCAAAACAAAAAGTAAATGCCTAAATTGCATTTTTGCCTACAATATTACAATGCTATAAGAAAAGTCATTTACTATTATCAAAAGAAAAATTGAGTGTTCATTGTCAGAAATTTAGCTGACAAAAAAAAGAATTCAATTCTATTCAATGAATATTATTAAGTTAGTAATAGCTGATAAAAAAAGAAAGAAGATATTAACGAAAAAAAAATGATTCTTCTCTTTTAGAAATCTAATGTCATAGTGAGGTCATAACAAAGTTAATAATATTAGAGGTGAAAAACTAGCAAACAATGAGTACCAAAAAGAATTTTGTCATTATGGATGGCGTAGTTACCATAGCATATCCTAATGCTATGTTTTTAGTCCATTTAGATAATGATATAGATGTTTTAACGGTTATATCGGGTAAAATGAGATGTCGAACAATACGAGTAATACCAGGAGATAGAGTAAGAGTTGAATTACCTGTTTATGATTTAAGCAAAGGACGTATAATATATAGATATCCCGTCAAACGAAAGGATGATGCTACCGATGAGGCCCATTAACAAAAGATTTTAGTATTCAAAAAAGGACCACAAATATGAAAATACGTGCTTCTGTTCGCAAACTTTGCGAAAAGTGCCGCCTAATTCGTAGACGGAAACGCCTTGTTGTAATTTGTTACAATCCGAGGCATAAACAAAAACAGGGATAATTCCCATTATAAGGAATTATAAAAGAAATCAATAAATTTCGGCGTCATATTCATATTATTAGATGTATAATCTATTTTAGAATCATTTTTTTTTTTTTTTTTTTACTTCAAAATATCAAAATTTATCAGAAATTATAACAAGAAAAGATTTGTGTTGTGTCAAAAAATACGAAAAAATTTGTGTCAAAAAATACAAGAAAATATGTGCCACGTAGAGCTACAAGAAGATTTTTGCCACGTAAAACTAAACATCGAATACTGAAAGGAGTTATTTGTATTCGAACAAGTTTTCGCAATACCATTGTTACTGTTACAGATACACAAGGGCAAACGGTTTCTTGGTCTTCTGCCGGTTCTTGCGGATTCAAGGGTACAAAAAGACGTTCACCATTTGCTGCTCAGATTGCAACAGAAAATGTTGTTCATACCTTAGTAAATCAAGGTCTTCTGAAAGAAGCAGAAGTTATGCTACGTGGCAACGGTCCGGGGAAAGAACCAGCACTGCGATCTATTTATCAAAGTGGTATAAGAATAAAGAATATTTATGAGGTAACTTCTGTGCCACATAACGGATGTAGACCTCCCAAAAGGAGACGTGTGTAAAAATTGAATAAATTGAAAGAGAAAGAAATGATTAAACCATTTATTAAAATAATATTATGAATCAGAATGAAATATCAGTCTCAATAAAGATACCAGAATTGAAGTGCGTCGAATCCAGAACAGAGAGTAAGCGTTTTCATTATGGTCGTTTCACTTTATCTCCGCTTCGCAAAGGTCAAGCTAATACAATAGGCAGTGCAATAAGAAGAGTTCTACTCGGAGAAGTAGAAGGAACATGTATCACACGTGCTAAATTTAACAATATATCAAACGAATATTCCGCGATAATAGGTATTGAGGAATCAATACATGAAATTTTGATGAATCTAAAAGAAATTGTACTTCGAAGTGATGCGTACGGAATTCGAGAAGGATCTATCCATGTTGTCGGACCAAAAAAAGTAACCGCTGAAGATATCATACTACCACCTTCTGTGAGAATAATTGATACTACACAACATATAGCTAACATAAACAAATCAATTACCTTAGATATGTCATTACAAATTGAAAAAGGCCGCGGATATATTATTCAAAATCCAAATAATTCCAATTATAAGGATGAATTTTTTCCTATAGATGCTGTCTTTGTCCCTGTTCAAAATGTAAATTACAGTATTCACTCCTATTGGAACGAAAATGAGACACAAGAAATTCTATTTCTTGAAATATGGACGAATGGAGGATTAGCTCCTAAAGAAGCACTTGATGAAGCTTCTCGTAATTTAATTGACTTTTTCCTTCCCTTTCTAAATGCAAAGGAAGAGAACAGCGATGGAACAAACAGTCTAAGCGACAATATTACTCCTTCCTTACCTATTCCGCATACATCGACTAATACGAAGAGAATAGTTTTCAATCAAATGTATATTGACCAATTAAACTTCTCTACTAGGATATATAATTGTCTCAAAAAGGCAAATATAAATACAGTATCAGACCTTTTGAATTACAGTGGAAAAGATTTAATGAAAATAAAACATCTTGGGGAACAATCTGTCAAAGAAATATTGGAATTGATACGAAATATTGGAATTGATTCACCGGGGAATCCGGTTTAGACTTATAATTAGAATAGTTCTATTTTTTCTCCCCATTCATGACCCCTTTTTCTAAATTCTTCCAGAAAGTAAATATGAAAATTCTTTTTGACCATTTTGTAATGATAATAATAGAATAGTTTGTAATGATAATAATATAATAGTAGTAATAAAAAGCATTTTTAAAAAGCATATATCTAGGGAGAGACCATTTATCTTAAAGCAACTACTCCCTAGATATATAAACAAAAGATTTCCCTCCTCCCCTATATTAAGATATTCTAATTTCTATCAAATTGGAAAAGACCTAGAGTTAAAGATTCATCGATAGGTAACGTTGCTCCAATACCTAACCAAAGAGCTACTGCGGTACCGATTAAGAATACTGTTGTAGCTACTGGACGACGAAATGGATTTTGGAATTGATTCACATTCTCCAAGAAAGGAATTGTCAATAGTCCTGCAGGTACTGAAGCCATTAAAAGGACACCTAATAATTTATTAGGTACTGTACGAAGTATTTGAAATACGGGGAAAAAATACCATTCGGGTAATATTTCCAAAGGAGTTGCAAATGGATTTGCCGGTTCACCAATCATTGATGGTTCTAGAACTGCTAAACCTATGGTACATGCAATAGTACCAAAAATAACTACTGGAAAAATATATAAGAGATCATTGGGCCAAGCGGGCTCGCCATAATAATTATGTCCCATGCCTTTAGCTAATTTAGCCCTTAATACAGGATCATTCAAGTCAGGTTTCTTTGTTATTGGGATAAGTAGATTTTTATCAATGAATCTATCCCCCGAAAGAACCGGACATGCCAATTTTGATCATCCGGCTCGAGCAATAGTTGAAATAAAAGAAATAAAAATGATGAAGACGTATCGTTAGAATCAGTATAACTAAGAAGATCTATGGAAAATTCATAATTTTCTTTTTTCGTATGCTCAGTATCCAAGTAAGCTCACAAATTTGATCAGGATCAATATGCCTTTTGGATCATCTTATTCCTTGTAATCTGTGTTTATCTAGCACAATGTATTTTGCATACAAGATATTGACTTGTTACTGATCTGGCCTTTTTCCTTCTTTAGATCCCTTTCTTTACTCCGATAATTTACCGTATTGAAACGCAAGGGAAATGCATGCATTTTCATACTATGAAAAGGGAAAGGATAAATTGAAGTAATAAATTTTAGTTCTGAAATGTTATTACTATTACCTGGATCTCACGGAGCCTATTTCGGATTCGATCATAGAAATAATTCTCTTATAACACAACAAAGTGTTTGCCTTTTGCCCAGGTTCTAAACCTCTTATTTTTGCAAAGAAAATTGGGACAGAGACACATTTCGATCTGAATCTTTATATGGCAGATCCTATAAATTGATCTGCGCGGCCTAACTAATAGTTCAAGTCACACACTCCCATAATCCATTTTCTCCATTTGAGATCAGTATCTACTTCAATTCTTTGTATTAAATATACTTAATAATTGAAAGGAGAAATCCGAGAAACATGTTTTTCGCGGCAATGATCTATTAGAAAAAGAATAGGTTTTCAATACTGATTCAAAATGTAGATTTCCTTTTTATAAAGGACCTGAAATACCTTGTTTGCGGATCATTAGAAAATGCATTAACATAAATACAGCAGTAAGAAGGGGTAATATGAAAGTGTGTAAACTATAAAAACGGGTTAAGGTCGATTGGCCCACACTAGCACTTCCGCGTAATAACTCTACCAAAGGAGTTCCTATTAACGGAATGGCCTCAGGCACACCGGTCACAATTTTGACTGCCCAATAACCAATTTGATCCCAGGGCAAAGAATAACCGGTTACACCGAAAGATACGGTTAATACGGCTAGAATTACACCCGTAACCCAAGTTAATTCGCGAGGTTTTTTGAATCCACCTGTTAAATAAACGCGAAATACATGTAAAATCATCATTAAAACCATCATACTTGCCGACCATCGATGGACCGATCGGATTAGCCAGCCGAAGTTCACTTCAGTCATTATGTATTGAATAGAGGCAAAAGCTTCTAGAACGGTGGGGCGATAGTAAAAAGTCATAGCAAAACCGGTAGCTACTTGTACCAAAAAAGAAGTCAGTGTGATTCCCCCTAAACAATAAAATATATTCACATGAGGAGGAACATATTTACTAGTGATATCATCCGCAATCGCCTGAATCTCAAGACGCTCTTCGAACCAATCGTATACTTTATTGAGATAGGTAAACTCAAGTCCCCCTCTGAAAACCGTATATGAAAATTTCTTTTCATACGGCTTAAACAAGAACACTCAAATAAAATACTTTTTTGAACAAAGTAAAAAAAAAAGAAAAAATATTTGATAGATATTTCATTTCTTTGTATGAAGGAAGAGGATTCAGAATAATCCATGATTTCCTTCAATAACAAGGAAAAAAAAATTTCATAGTGATTAATGCCCAAATTTCAAGTTGGCTCATTCTTATGCGAAATAAACCGCTATAGGCCTTTTGAACGATCTTTTATCCTATTCGTGATATAATATAAATCACTTAGAGAACAACTAGTATGAACGATCCATAGGAATTATCTTGTCGAGATCTCAACTGAATAGATGAATAAATCTAAACCCCAGATTTTCATTTCACCCCGATGATTTTTCAAATTACTCAAAAGGTTTTATGGGTTATAACCTTTGCATTTCATTGTTACTTACTAAACTAACTAATCAAAATGGAATACTATCTCATTCTTTGGATAGATCTTTCAAATTATTGAGAAGCTTGGTCACGAGGTCTTAAAAACAGGCATAAACCATAGTTCAGATTTTATTGAATTATATACCTCGTGCTCTGGATATTCATTATTACAGCAATATCTAACGAGGTAGGAGAACCGTCTTTATTTTATAAAGACAACAGACCCGTTTTCTGTACTAGAATAGAGATCAATTTATAACAAGTCGCACACCCATAATTCCAAAAATCCTTCAATTAAAAGAAATTACACGATCAAACTACCAGAACGTCATAACCTAAAAATAGAAGCTATTTAACATTCTTCTTTTCTTTAGTTCTTTTTTTTTTGAACTCGGGATCCGGGTAGATTTTCGAGTTTTTCTAGACCCAACTAACTGGAATTCCGTCTAATAAAATGGAAGAATTATAAATCTCCAAGATAATAGATAAGAATATTGCGAATAGAGCCATTGCAATGCCCATAAAAGGAGTAGTTCCCCATCCGGGAGCAACTTTACCAGATTCTGTATTAAGTGGTTTTAAATAATTTCCTACAGTAGTTTGTAATGGTCCGGTTCTGGAAGTATCATCAATGGTCTGTGTAGCCATAAAAAAAGAGTATTGGTTGAGATTTAATTAACTTTGTATACTATTATGTACATATATATACATAGGATTATCTACCAATGGAAACTGCAACCTTAGTCGCTATCTCCATATCTTGTTTACTTGTTAGCTTTACCGGTTATGCCCTATACACCGCCTTTGGACAACCTTCTGAACAACTTCGAGATCCTTTTGAAGAGCACGAGGACTAGTTGAAAAAGAATAAAAAAGACCTTCCCGATCGGGAAGGTCTTTTTTATTCTTTTTAATAAGTAAAAGTAAGAAAAAGGATTAGAAAAATACGAAATTATTTTCCCCCTTTATCGGGAACTTTGGGGGGTTCCCGGAAGAAAATAGCGAAAAAAATGATCCCTAAGGTCGATACCAAAAGGAATGTATAAACCAATGCTTCCATAAATTCGATCGTAGTTTATAATTAATAGAGATAGCTTTCGTACTAATTACAACATTTTGAAAAAGGTGAAATAAAAAGATTTTCCTGAGATGCAAATTCTCAATATTGCATTAACAAGCGGAGCAATACCATATTATACCACTTGTCTTTTAGTGGTTGGATCTCCCAATTTTTGGAATGCCCCAAATTCTACTTGAGCATCCAAATCCGGATCAATACCGGCAAAAACATCTCTGAATAGAGTTCTAGCACCATGCCAAATATGTCCAAAAAAGAAAAGAAGGGCAAATGTAGCATGCCCAAAAGTAAACCAACCCCTTGGACTACTCCGAAAAACACCATCCGATTTCAAAGTAGCACGATCTAATTCAAAAATTTCACCTAATTGTGCACGTCTAGCATATTTTTTGACTATAGCAGGATCACCAAAACTAACTCCATCAAGTTCACCACCATAGAATTCAACAGTTACACCTACTTGTTCAACACTATACTTGGATTCTGCTCTCCTAAAAGGGACATCGGCTTTCACAATTCCTTCTTCATCTACTAGAACGACTGGAAATGTTTCGAAAAAGGTAGGCATACGACGTACAAAAAGCTCATGTCCCTTTTTATCTTTGAAAATAGGGTGTCCTAACCAACCAACAGCAATTCCATCTCCATTGTCCATTGCACCCGCCCTGAATAGTCCCCCTTTAGCTGGATTATTCCCAATGTAATCATAAAAAGCAAGTTTTTCAGGAATTTTTGACCAAGCTTCCGATAGACTTAGATTTTCAGCCAGACCGGCACGAACCCGTCGATCTATTTCTTGTTGGAAGTATCCCTGATCCCACTGGTAACGAGTAGGACCAAATAATTCGATCGGAGTGGTTGCGGAACCATACCACATTGTTCCGGCCACAATGAAAGCTGCAAAAAACACAGCAGCAATACTACTGGAGAGGACAGTTTCAATATTCCCCATACGTAGTCCTTTGTATAAACGTTGGGGAGGGCGAACACTGAGATGGAATAGACCTGCTAATATACCCAATATACCTGCTGCAATATGATGAGAAGCTATTCCTCCCGGAACAAAAGGATCAAAACCTTCAGCTCCCCATGCCGGATTTACAGGTTGTATTTTCCCAGTTAGTCCATAAGGATCAGACACCCATATTCCAGGGCCATACAAACCCGTTACATGAAATGCTCCGAATCCGAAACAAGCTGCTCCTGAGAGGAATAAATGAATTCCAAAAATCTTAGGCAAATCTAAAGAAGGTTTTCCTGTACGGGAATCACAAAATACGTCTAGATCCCAATATACCCAATGCCAGATAGCTGCTAAAAAGCACAAGCCAGAAAACACAATATGTGCCCCGGCCACACCTTCATAACTCCAAATACCTGGATTAGATATAGTTTCTCCAGTTATACTCCATCCACCCCATGAATCCTTTATTCCCAAACGAGTCATAAAAGGTATAACGAACATACCTTGTCTCCACATTGGATCAAGAATAGGATCGGATGGATCGAAAACTGCTAATTCGTAAAGAGCCATAGAACCGGCCCATCCAGAAACTAGAGCTGTATGCATTATATGCACAGCGATTAACCGGCCAGGATCATTCAACACGACGGTATGGACACGATACCAAGGCAAACCCATGAAAATACCCCTTTATAAGAAAAAATACATACTATGTAACTTTCTCGCATTAGAGACAGATTATGCTATGAAATTAGACCTTTGTCTCAAAGGTGAACATCTATCTATTTAATAAAAATAAAAGAGTTTTAAAAGATAGAATTGAGAAGCGGATCTATTTTATCATTTATAGCTACCAATATACAATGTGGTAATTGGTCCCATTTGTTTTATATCTTACAAAGTAAAGTAATAAATTACTTTCAAAAAGTAGGTATTTTACGAAGAAAGACACGTCCGCTTATTTGGTCCTATTACTCATTTGATCTTATAATTCTTTGTAATAGATAAAAAAAATACTTAATATACTTTTGATATGATAATCCACAACTTCCCCTCTCTCTTAGTACCTTTGGTGGGCTTGTTTTTTCCAGCAGTTACAATGCTTTTTCTTTACTTTTATATTCAAAATGACGAAATTTTATGAATGAATATGATCAATCAAGACAGATATGTGATATTTGAAATCTTTTTTATTATGAATAGATCTATTCATATATGATAAATAACAAAAATATGGAATGTATATGGTATCATATGTATGAGACATATTAGATCCGTGTGTGAATTTCTTACTTCTACTTCAAAATATGCTTATATAATACATTTGAATAGAGAGATTTATTATTTATTGTGAAATGCTTATATGTATATGGCTAGTTTATGAATATAGCCAATTTATGAGAGTGACTTCTGGATGGGAGTCTTGTTCAATCCCTCAAATGAAAATAGGACGTAATTTGTTATGAATCGTCGATCCAAATGGCTCTGGATAGAGCCCATAAAAGGCTCTAGAAAAATAAGCAATTTTTTTTTTGCTTGTCTCCTGCTTTTGGGTTCACTAGGATTTTTTGTGGTCGGAATTTCAAGTTACCTTGGTAGGAACTTGATACCCTTATTGTCATCTCAGCAAATACTTTTTGTTCCACAAGGAATTGTGATGTGTTTTTATGGGATTGCAGGTCTGTTCATTAGCTCTTATTTGTGGTGCACTATTTTATGCAATGTGGGTAGTGGTTATAATAAGTTTGATGAAAAAGAAGGAGTTGTATGCCTTTTTCGCTGGGGATTTCCCGGAAGAAATCGTCGTATTTTCCTCCGATTTCTTATGAAGGATATTCAGGCGATCAAAATGGAAGTTCAAGAAGGTATATTTCCTCGTCGTGTTATTTATATGGAAATAAAGGGCCAACAAGACATCCCCTTAACTCGTACTGAAGAAAATTTGACCTTGCGCGAAATGGAACAAAAAGCTGCCGAATTAGCCCGTTTTTTGCGCGTATCCATTGAAGGATTTTGAAATAAGGAGGAAAGAACATATTTATGTTCCACCAACACAAACTGTTACTTATGGAGCCATACTATTTTTTGGCAGTTAGCAAAAACTCCACTCCATATTATTCTTTATCTATTAGAAAGGGACAAAAGGTTTTAATAAACACGGATATAACATCTCAAAAGAATACAATGAAGTAAATGACTATAGTTTTTACACCTTTTTTACATATGCGCTCGAATAAATCAATTTCCTATATGTATCAAACAAAATTGGTATTATTAGACTTAAACTTTCATTTCTTTTATTTGCCAATTGAAGCGATTCTTCGGGTCAAGAATTCAAAATGAAATGAAATTAGTCCAGATCCAAATGATTTTCAAGGATTTATTTATCCTTTCTTTTTTACTCTACTTCTCACTCGGAACAAACCATCCCTCATCCGACCGAAAGATCTCTCGAGGTCGAATAATTTAATTCTAATTATGCAAAAATTCTATGGATCTCATACCTCGTTCTATAATTCGTACTTTGTTCAGATTTTGGGCAGAGCTAACGAGCCAATCGAGTTCGTTAACGATTCACGAATTGGAAGTTGCCAAATATAAAGCATTAGCTTCTTTACAATATCTTATATGTTTAATAGTATTGCCTTGGGGAATTTCAATTTCATTACAGAACGGTTTAGAACCTTGGGTTACAAATTGGTGGAATACTGGTCAATCAAAAAAAATTTTTGATTATTTACAAGAAGAAGACACTATAAAAAAGTTTGAAAAAATAGAGGAACTCTTCCTGTTAGAAATAATGATGGAAGATTCTTCGGAAACGCATTCGCAAGATATTCGTGTAGAAATGCAGAAAAAAATGATCCAATTAGTGAAAATATATAATCAAGATTGTATCCAAATCATCTCACATCTAATAGCAAATCTAATAGGTTTGGTTTTTTTAAGTGTTTGTCTCATTCTGGGTAAGAAGAAACTTGGCATTCTCAATTCTTGGATCCAAGAAGTCTTCTACAGCCTAAGCGATACAATGAAAGCCTTTTCTATTCTTTTAGCAACCGATCTATGTATTGGGTTTCACTCGCCCCATGGTTGGGAATTGATAATCAATTGGATCTTCGAAAATTATGGATTTGCCCATAACGAACGAATAATATCTGGTCTTGTTTCAACTTTTCCAGTCATCTTAGACACAATTTTCAAATATTGGGTTTTCCGTCGTTTGAATAGTACATCTCCTTCACTTGTAGTAATTTATCACTCGATGAATGAATAACAAATGGTTTCTCACCCGGGCAATACTTCTTATTTTTTAGCTTTAGGTTTAATATAGTAGCAGAATTGCAAGCAGGTAACTATCATAGTTACCTACTACCATTTATTTGAAATAAAAGAATTGTAACAAAAAATTGAACCATGCAAAATAGAAAAACTTATGATGACTGGATAAAAAAGTTGATAGCTCAATCAATTTCCGCCTTAATATTGATAGATATAATGACTCGTACATCTATTGCAAATGCATATCCCATTTTTGCACAGCAAAGTTACGAAAATCCTCGAGAAGCAACTGGGCGTATTGTATGTGCCAATTGTCATTTGGCTAAAAAACCTGTGGAGATTGAAGTTCCACAGTCCGTGCTTCCTGATACCGTTTTTGAAGCAGTTGTAAAAATACCTTATGATAAGCAAATAAAACAAGTTCTTGCTAATGGCAAGAAAGGAACTTTAAATGTAGGAGCTGTTCTTATTTTACCCGAAGGTTTCGAATTAGCTCCTCCGGATCGTATTTCTCCTGAGATTAAGGAAAAAATAGGTGATCTTTATTTTCAGAACTATCGTCCCAATCAAAAAAATATTCTAATAATAGGACCTATTCCTGGTCAAAAATATGGTGAAATTGTGTTTCCCATCCTCTCCCCAAATCCCGCTACTAATAAAACAACTCACTTCCTCAAATATCCCATATATGTAGGTGGTAATAGAGGAAGAGGACAAATTTATCCCGATGGGAGCAAAAGCAACAATACAGTGTACAACGCTTCAGCAACCGGTAAAATAAGTAAAATTGCACGTAAAGAAAAAGGTGGATATCAAATAACTATTGATAATCCATCAGACGGTCGACAAGTGGTAGACTTTGTACCTCCGGGACCGGAACTTCTTGTTTCAGAAGGCGAATTCATCAAGGCGGATCAGTCGTTAACGAATAACCCTAATGTAGGTGGATTTGGTCAGGAAAATGCAGAAATAGTACTTCAAGATCCTTTACGTGTTCAAGGTCTTTTATTATTCTTAGCATCTGTCGTTTTAGCACAGATATTTCTGGTTCTTAAAAAGAAACAATTTGAGAAAGTTCAATTGGTCGAAATGAATTTTTAGGCGCATAAAAGATTTGAATCTCTATCTTATGAATGATTAATGTATAAGAAATAAAAATGGCAACAATATAAGTAATACTTCTTCAGAATCCTTCATTTTCCCCTTCCCTCTGTTCGAATATATTGTGAAAGACGAGGAGATATTAAGATATTAAAGAAATATTTGCCTATTTCAAATAATGAGTGATTCCGGAACAAACTTGGAGTTTTGGAGTTAATTCCCTAATTATGAATATTCATATACATGTTTTCTTTTCTCACCTTCATTTATCATATTCAAAACAAATAAACAAATAGAAGAAAGGAGAGAATTTAGTAATCTTGGCTTGCTATTTTCGCTTATTTTATAACTTATTAAAAAAAATAACAAAGTAAAGATAAAATCTTACCCTTCTTTGTGTTCAAAGAAAGGTAAGATCTTATCTTTATTTTTTAAGTTTTCACTTTTCTATATCTTTTTTATCTTATCTCTTTCTTTTCAGAGTTTTGCTTCAATTTTGTATAGTATTCCTTACATTGTCTATCTCTTATCATAGTATAAGGCAGTTTTTTCGCTACAAGGAGGAACCTAGGCCGGAGTAAGAACCGTAAAAAAAAAAACCTATTAAAACAATAACGAGAATACCAGCTAAAATACCTATCAACCAAAGAGGGATCCTTCCGCCCATTTTTATTATTTCCTTTCACATTTTAAAAAAGTATTCATGAGGCATAAATAAAATAATACATAGAAATATTAGATCTCACCAAATTCAATTGGGTAAGAAAAAAGATTATTACTGTTCCTAATTGAAAAAGTAATTAGAGAATAGAACAGCAAGTACAAAAATAAGTAACAACCCCCAATAGAGGCTAGTACGATTCAATTCAACATTTTGTTCATTTGGGTTTGATTGTGTCATAAATAGCTCCGTGATTTAGTTTATAATAAAGTTTATCGCTGTATGAACTGCATTGCTGATATTGATCCCAAGAAAAAAACCGTAGGTACAGCTAGCCCGTGAACGGCCAACCATCTAACTGTAAAAATTGGATAGCTTCTATCTATAGTCATTAATACCTCCTAAAAAGATCGAGATCTAGTAAATTCATCGAGTTGCTCTAATGAATCGAAACGGCCAGTTACTAATGGAACCTCTTGTCGGCTTTCTGTGAAATACTCATTTGGCCGAGGACTCCCGAATACATCATAAGCTAAACCCGTACTGACAAATAACCAACCCGCAATGAATAGAGAAGGTATAGTAATGCTATGGATAACCCAGTATCGAATACTAGTAATAATGTCAGCAAAAGCGCGTTCCCCCGTATTCCCAGACATGCTAAGCTCCCTATATTATTCTAAAATCAAGGGTAAATTGATCCCATGAAAGAAAGAGATCAGGAAATGGAAAACTACTGATATTTTCTACAATCCTTGCTTGATTGTCAATATGATACCAAGGGTATATTTGAAGTATACTAAGTATAGCTAGCCTGCTTCTAACATAGCAATATAATTTTCACTTTAATATAGAAAAGGAGTAGGATCATTAATGAAATTACTACACAATTGGTATTTATTATTATTTAATAGGTGGGGGATTTCATTTTTACTTTATAACAGAATATCTTTTTATTGTATATTCCCTCTATGTTTGTTGATAACATCATTATCAGATATTCAATGCTAACTTTGTATCTATTTATTGAAACCCTTTTTTCTACTCAGAAAGAATAAATTGAGGTAATTGCCTGACAAAAATACGTATCAATCATTGGTTTTTTTATTCATTTCTTCCATGCTTACTATAATTAGTTATTTTGGTTTTTTATTAGTTTTGCTTATTTTCACCTCAGTCTTATTCATTGGGTTAAGCAGTATAGAACTTATTTGAAATAGAAAATAACCTCAACCTCAATAGGAATTGAGATTCCAAGTCAATTTGAGGTACTATGTAGATTAGCTATTAATCCTTACCTATTCTCTTTTAATAAAAAAAAATATGATTGAAGTTTTGTTATCCGGAATTGTGTTAGGTCTAATTCCTATAACTTTGGCTGGATTATTTGTAACTGCATATTTACAGTACCGACGCGGCGATAAATTGGATATTTGATTTAGGACCATATTATGAACGGGTCTCCTACTGATTCTGAGGGATCAGATTCCATTAGCTTTTTCAGTCTAAGTGACAAGAAGATCGATCAGAAAAAAGAAAAAAAAACACACACACAGGATCACGCTCTGTAGGATTTGAACCTACGACATCAGGTTTTGGAGACCTGCGTTCTACCAAACTGAACTAAGAGCGCTTTTTGTTCTTTTTTTCTTGAAAGAAAAGATTATTTCCATGTTTCATTGAATTAAACAACTATCACTCGACTTTTTACTTTTTTGATGAAAGATTTAGGATAAAAAAGGGTAGGGATGACAGGATTTGAACCTGCGACATTTTGTACCCAAAACAAACGCGCTACCAAGCTGCGCTACATCCCTTTTAATCGTGAGTATTTTTTATTCGATTCGATATTTTATATTAAAAGAATTGAATTTTGTTTTCCACATTTATCTACCTTCGCACGTGAATAGACTGTCTATACGGAAGATATAATTTATAAGATGTCTATTTATTGACAGTACTTGATTACTTACTACTACATAGTTATTAGTATCATATTGGAAAAAAAAAAAGGAATTTGTGCCAAATGCAAATATCTGTTTGCAGATAGTCGTAAACTACGGATGTAGTTGACCATATGATATATCTATCATTCTTGAGAAGGAGAACTTACGAACAATGCAAGATATAAAAACATATCTTTCCACAGCGCCTGTGTTAGCTACTTTATGCTTGATATTTTTATCCGGTTTATTAATTGAGATAAATCGTTTTTTCCCAGATGCTCTGACTTTTTCCTTTTTTTGACTTTCATTTTTTGTTTTTCTGCGAACCCGAAATAAAAAATGATGTTAGATTCATTTCCTTTTCTTCTTGGATCAAGAAAATTAGGATTAAGATAAAAAGAAAAATATAGATCCAAAAGTTCCTAAAATAGTAAACTACTTGAAAATCTTAATTAAAGATTTTATTACGAGAATGAATTAAGTAATAAAATCTTTAATCATTTTTAAGACAACTTTTATCCCTTTCTCTTTCTTCTCTTTTTTTTCCAAATTGAAAAGAAGTAGATACAATACCAAAAGTAAGTTATATGGCCAAGGGTGGAAATGTAAGAATAACGATTACTTTAGAATGTACTAGTTGTACTCAAGACAGTGTTGAAAAAAAATCAAAGGGTATTTCCAGATATACGACTCGAAAAAATCGCCGCAATACTCCTGATCGATTAGAATTAAATAAATTTTGTCCTTCTTGTCACAAGCATACCATTCATGGAGAAATAAAAAAATAGATTCAATCTAACATTTCTGCCCAATATATATATTGAAGATATTTATCTTTTATCTTTTGTATATAATATTAACAAAATATGTCACTGTCAATATTTCTTTTCGAAATATTTTGAAACAAAATAAATAGTATTTGAAAGGTTCATAAAACAAATTATGAATAAAATGAAGCCATCTTTTCGGAATACATATAAACCATATTTTAAAAATAGATCTAATAAGTTTAAAAATAGATCTAATAAGTTTAAAAATAGATCTAATAAGTTTAGAAATAGATATAAATTAAGAAGTAGATCTAAATTGAGAAGTAGATCTAAGTTTAGAAATAGATCTAAGTCATCTTTTCGAAATGCATCTAGGCGATTTTCTCTAAATCGGCATTCTTTTCGAAAACGTTTATCGCCAATTCAGCCTGGAGAGCAAATGGATTATAAAAATATTAGCTTAATCAATCGATTTATTAGTGATCAAGGAAAAATATTATCTCGTCGAAGGAATCGATTAACGTTGAAAAAACAACGTTTAATAGCTAGAGCTATTAAACAAGCTCGTATTCTATCTTTGATACCCTTTCTTTCTTTCAATTCAAAAGTAATTAGAGCTTAAGACTCCTCCATTTAATTCGAGCTGGGATATCTAACAAAGATAGTGCAGATTTTTTTCTATTTCTATAAATAAAATAGAATAATTACCCAAGTCATTCCGAATTCATTTTCGTACTGTCTTGAGTTTCCCGGAAGATTTCCCCGGGAGATTGGGTGTTACTATTTCATAATACAGGAATCTTTTTTAGCATCATAGAAAAGCAATTATTATTTAATACAGCTATTTGTGCAAGTGTTCTACGATTTGTAAGCAACTGCCTTTTGTATAAAAATTGTATAAATTTATTATAGGAGAATCCATTAGCACGGGATGCTGCATTAATCCGAGTAATCCACAAACGACGAAAATCTCTCTTCCGCTTAATTCTATCTCGGTGAGCGGAAACTAAAGCTCTCATTTTCTGTTGGTTAGCAGTCCTAAAAAGTTTTGAATGGGCTCCCCGAGAGCCTGATACAAATGCAAGAATCTTTTTTCGACGTTTTTTTGCGATATGCCCACGTTTAACTCTGGTCATTGAAGTTGATTCTTCATAGATGACTAATCTCTTTTTTGATCAATCATTTTTCTTTTAAGTAATATAAAACTGATTTTTCTAATGTATAAAATATACGACTCCAATGGCTTTTGCTACTCTAACCTTCCCAACCATAATTCCTTTCAGTTAGGCACCTTCCAAGTAGGCAGGGGATTGGACCTTGCATTTAAGTAATCAAAATAATAAATATACAATTATATGTTATTATTATTTTTCTTTTTCTCTTATGGATTTCTTCGTTTCTATGGTTATTTCTCTAACGGTAAGGTCCTCTCTATACGCCGGAGCCCTAAGATATGAGATGAGTATTTGGTAACTTGTATATTTTACCATCTCTAGCTCTACTCTTCCCCCCCGAATTATAAAGACTCTAAAGATTTATAGATACAGTAACGACATCTATTTGTGAGAGTTCGCAAGATAGCTGACCTTTTGTCCGTTCTCGCAGCAATATAAACATAATCTTTATGTTCTTTAAAATTACTTTTTTTCCTCGCTCAATGGATTGATGACCATTCGCTACCAATGAGGAAGTGCTTTTCATCCTACGTAAAGGTGATTGGATTTGCATCAATTTAAACCATAAATTTCATTTTCCCCGGTACAAGGAAACTGATAGATCTGTACTTTTTCACAGAAGAAAACTATTGTTCAATTTCCTGGTCCGTTTCAGCTTCTGATCCAAACGAGTCGCACATACACCCTAGCGCATACTCCCTTCCGTTGAGGACATCCTCGAAGAGCAGGAGATTTTTTTCTTTTTCTTATCGGCTGTCTCGCATTTCTAGTCAGTTGTTGAATAGTCGGCACTTTAATTCTATTTAGCGTTACCGGTTTAGACTCTATCTAAACCATTATTACTTCCGTATTGGATTCATACATTAGTATGTTTATTAGTCATCATGCTTTATTATGACATTAAGTTTTTCTTATGTAGAATCGTACAGGTTATTTGTAATACCATTAACTTATAATGTTATACCATTAGAAACAATCTATAATGTTATACCATTAGAAACAACGAATAGAGTGGTCATCGGTCATATAAGATATGAATCTCTCAAACAAACTCAAAATTGTTCTTCTGTTGCAATCTAAGCAGCAAATGATCAACGTCTTTTTCTTAAAAAAAAATGCGAAAGCACCAGAAAAAGACCCATAAATATTGATTTTTTGTTTCAAAATAGATGATAAAAGCGACTCAAGATATCAATAACGAGATTCTTTAAAAGAGCTTTTTCGGTGAGAAGAATGGGATGATAGCAACGGGACCAATCCCGGACCTACCGACAGAACTCATAATGGAAAAAAACCAAGGGTTTTTATTCTTTTCTTAGCAGATGAAGAAGATCTCGAAAATAATACTATATTGTCCAATCCCAAAAAAAGAATATGAGATTAGCTTTTTTTTTCGCTTTAATAATAAAAAATTGAATAAATAGATTTGTCTATTTATTCAATACAAATAGACAAATAATAATAATGAAGAATATGTAAAGATTTTTCTATTTTATTTAATAATATATTTTATTTAATAATAGAGAGTAGACAAAAAAAATCATGAAGGATGTATTATACTATAATACCTAGGTAGTAGAATTTGTATAATACCTATACAGCTTCTTATTTCTTCGGAAGAAGAAGATGATATGTAGCTTTTTTGATGTATGTAAATAAGTAAGTAAATAAGTAAGTAAGTATATAAGTAAGTATGTAAGTAAGTATGTAATGAGCTTGAGTTTAACGAACATTCCAAAAGTTCCATATCTGGGGGACGTTCCATATCTGGGGGACGGGAAAGGAAAAGAAGGACAAGAAGGACGAGAAGAAGAAGAAGGAGAAGAAGGAGAAGAAGGAGAAGAAGAAGGAGAAGAAGGAGAAGAAGAAGGAGAAGAAGAAGGAGAAGAAGAAGGAGAAGAAGAAGGAGAAGAAGGAGAAGACTACCAAAACCAAGAAGAATACCAAAACCAAGAAGACTACCAAAACGAAGAAGAATACCAAAACCCAGAAGAATATCCAAACCAAGAAGAATATCCAAACCCAGAAGAAAATCCAAACCCAGAAGAAAACCCAAACCCAGAAGAAAAAAAACCAGAAGAAGAAAACCTCCAAGAACAGGAAATGTGGGTGGAACTATATTACAGACTCTTTTTTGGAAGATACCTTTTTTTAGGTAGAGCGCTAGAAAAACAACCTGCTGACCAAATAATGAAATGCATGATTTATTTAAATCAAGAAGATCAAACAAAAGACTTCATGTTTTTTATTTCCTGTCGAGGTGGAGGAATGCTACAGGGAGTAGCTGTTTATGATGTTATGCAATTCGTAACAGGGGATGTATTTACAGCAGGCTTCGGGTTAAATGCTTCAATGGGAGCTTTCCTTCTACACGGAGGGGCGCTTACTAAACGAGTATTAAGCGAAAATGGTCGTATGATGATTCATCAACCTCATATGTCTCCTTATGATCGTCGTCGCCACGACGAATCCGGCTCCGATGCAGAGTTTATGGGCCTATTGCGGACTTATATTTTGGAAACTTATATAAGAAGGACAAGGCAAGAACCCGAACTAATTGAAAGTCTCTTAGAAAGAGATATTTTTCTGGAACCAGGGGACGCAAGAGATGTTTTTCTTATCGATGAAATAGGCGGAGAAGGACTGGGACTGTTTTTTCCAAATCTATGGTCTTTTGATAACAAGGATAATGACCATCAAAAGGGTTCTGACAATGATGATATCTATCATCATGACAATAATGATATCTATAATCATATCTATCAAATTGGTCAGGACAATGATTCTAGTGAGGATGACGATGAAATTGGTCATGATGATGACTATGAAATTGGTCATGATGACTATGAAATTGGTCATGATGATGACCATGAAATTGGTCATGGTAAAGACCCCAAGGATAGTGAGTATCCTACTAGGCCTTCCTGGCCTGAGCAGCCTTTATCTCCTCAAAAGTTAGTTATGGGTTTCGGAGCAGAAGGATTTGAACCTACGACGTCCACCATCCCCAAGTGGCACGCTACCAAACTGCGTCATACTCCGTTATAATGACCAACATCGAACGTGGGATATTGAATAGGAACAACTAGGCTATTTTTGTATTTGTATTAGCAGAGCAGCCTCGCAAACAAGATAGTCGAATATAGGTCAGATAGAATATATTAGATATATGAGAAAAAAGCCGCCATGGTGAAATTGGTAGACACGCTGTTCTTAGGCAGCAGCGCTAGAGCATCTCGGTTCGAATCCGAGTGGCGGCATTATTGTTAATAAGATACTATAGGTTAGTATCCCTTCCATATCTAATATCTCTAGATATCTATTCTATATGGAGTACCTATATAGTAAATGACTATCATTGTTCGATCTATGTCAATATGATTTATTACATATCAATCGATTTGATTTGATCTTTTTCTTACGAAACGAATCCTATATTAAAAAATAAATGGGTTTATTATGATATTTATAACTCTCGAACATATATCAGCTCATGTCTCTTTTTCTCTTACTTTTGTGATTACTCTTATTTATTGGGGAACCTTAATTTATAGAAGTGAAAAACTAAGTAATTCAGGAGGAAAGGGCATGATAGTGACGTGTATTTGTATAACGGGAGTATTAATTTCCCGTTCGCTCTATTCGGGGCATTTACCGTTAAGTAATTTGTATGAGTCATTCATGTTCCTTTCATGGACTTCCTCCATGATTCATATAGTTATACAACTACGGGGCCAGTATGCTTGGTGGTTAGGTGCAATCACCGCGCCAAGTGCTATGTTAACTCATGGTTTTGCTACTTTAGGTCTTCCGGATAAAATGCAAGAATCTGCAATGTTAGTACCTGCTTTACAATCTCATTGGTTAATGATGCATGTAAGTATGATATTGCTCAGTTATGCAACTCTTTTATGTGGATCCCTATCATCCATATCTTTATTGGTCATTGCGTCCCAAATAAATCAAAAGATTTTGAATCAAAAGATTTTTCTTAATGTGAAAAATTCTTTTTTCTTCAATTGGTATTCACGCGACCAAGAAAAAAAAGAATTGAAACAGACTTTTTACCTTTCACTTAGAAATTATCGTAAATGGGTCTTTACTAACCAATTAGATCAATTCAGTTATCGTACTATTGGTCTAGGATTTTCTCTTTTAACTATAGGTATACTTTCCGGGGCAGTATGGGCCAACGAAGCATGGGGATCTTATTGGAGCTGGGATCCAAAAGAAACTTGGGCATTAATAACTTGGATTCTATTTGCAATATATTTACATACTAGAATAAACAGGGGTTGGAAAGGACAAAAACCGGCGATTGTTGCTTCTCTAGGATTTATTCTAGTTTGGACATGTTATTTGGGCGTTGATTTATTGGGAATAGGCTTACATAGCTATGGCTGGTTGCTTTAGTAACTTACTAAAGCAACCAGCCATATAACTGATTTTTACAGTTCCCTCCAAAGTTTAATCAAGGAAAGACAGATACTAAAACAGTCATGTATAAAAAACCATTTTTGAAGAAAAGAAAAAAGCCTCGAGTTTTGGATTTTATTCCAACGGTTTTGGATTTTATCCCAACGACTTAAACGTCTAGGTTTTTCTAGCTTATATTTTTCTAGCTTAAATGCTAGTTCGTTTATTCTATCTCTCAGGAAGCGTAGAAATTTGACGAGTTTCACTATATTTTCATTTATAAGGTTTCTAAGAAACCTTATAAAGTTGATACGTTCAGTTTTAAACTTATTGATGAGCGGATCTATCCATTTTCTCCGTTTCTGATCTATCCATTTTCTCCGTTTCTGATCTATCCATTTTCTCAGTTTCTTAAGTTTAGAGAAAAGTTTTCTCATCGATTTGATAATAAAATCTTTAAGCGAACTTATCCGTTTGATAAGAAAAGCTCTAAGCTGAGACAAAAGTGAACTTATCCATTCCATAATAGAATCTCTAAGCTTGGAGAAAAGTGAACCTATCCATTCCCTAAGAGAATCTATAAGCTCACTTATTATCTTTCTGAGTATCGCAAGAAGCTCATTGTACGGGGAGGGGTCAGAAGGAAGGGACGAACTTATGCTGCAAAAAGAGTCTTCTTTTTTATGCTTTACTTCATTTAGAGCTTCGTTATGTCCAGCAACCGGCGACTGTTTCGTACCCAATAAACTTTTGGCATGATTTCCAAATTTTTGAACAGTCTCTCTTATCGAAATAAAACTGTGCTTTAGCTTTAGAAAATACAAATTATTTGTAATATGTTCCCAATGATCTATTTTAGGATACATGCGTACCCTCAACATAGCAGATCGACTACCATTATTGGTATTCCACCAAAATCTATTCATGCAAATAAGATCTTCTAATCGATAACGAGGCCAAAGAAAACGTCTTATCTTTTGCCTTGTATCTACGATCAGATGTTCGTTTTTTTTCATTAGACCTTGGTCATCTTGACTACTGGATCTTACACTCTCATCCAAATGGTTTTCCAGATTCAAAAGATTCAAAATTCGAAATTCTCTGCGACGTCTTGGAAGGAAAAGATCTTCGAAAATGAAAGAACTTGAAATTTTTTCATTTGTTCGTCGTCGAGATCGAGATCTATCAAAAAGATTGACATTTATCTTTTTCTTCTTTAGTTTGAATAAAAGACTTGCCATTTTATATACAAAGAATCGGTCATTAAAGTACCCCGGTACAAGTGGCATAGATCTTCGGGCTGCCTCGCAAAAAACTCTGCGTATATCATTATGTTTCGGGAAGATACTTTTGAGATACAATACAGTGTCCAATAATTCGAAGTCAAGATCTCCGTTTTCGGCATATGGAAGAAGTAAATTGGCTACCTCAATTTTGCCGCCTAATTTTTTCCTATCAAAAAAACGAGCCGCATTTCTGAACTTGGTAACCCAAGGAGTTAGCGGTAGTTTTTCGAGCTCGTATTTCATTCCCCAAGTATAAATATTTGTTGCCATTTCCCGATAGGCTAATCTGTCTTTTTCTAATTCCACTCCTTCTTTTCCCTCAAGTTTCATCTCCTCTTTTAACTGTTCCTCCCTTTCAAGGCGTTTTGCCTCCCGTTGCAAGCGTCTCTGTTGTTTCAGATATTCAGTTTTGGCAGTTCTGAAATCTATCTCTTGTTCATCGGCTTTCTTGGGTTTGGTCTTGGTTTCGGAGCGTTCGTTGTATTTCTCATCGTCTCCTCTTTGGTATTTCTCATCCAATTTTGATTTAACTCGGTCCCATGCTTTCTTATCACCCTGTGACGCTTTCTTAGCATCTTGTCTCAAAATAATTTCCTTTATTGCCAGTCGGACTTCTTCTTTTTCCATATTGATTTTATCAATATTGAGTTTTGGATAATAAATATTACAGAAGTCTTGAACTAGAAAATCTTTGAATTTTTTTTTTTGTCTTTTTGAATTTGAAGATTTACGTTTCCGATTTAATTCCGCCAATTTACGTCTCCTCTCTTCTCTTTTCTGCTCTTTAGCTTTTTGGGCAGCTATTTTTGCTTGTTGTCTAATTCTCTGTTCCTTGAGAAGTCTTTTCTTTGCTTGTTTCCTTCTTTGCTTCTTGTTTAGGTCATCTTCTAGTTTGAATGTCCTTGTCAATCTCTCGACTTCTTCTGGAGAAGTGGCCGATTCTAATTTTTTGCGTCGTGCTTCTCTTATTTGAGTTCTCTCCTCTTTTCGTTTTCTTCGGGCTTCCTTAAGTTCTTGAGCAGCCGCGGCTTTTCTTCGCTTTTCCTCTTCTTGCTTTCGAAGACTTTCTATAACGAAAGCATCAACATCAAAATCTTTTGGTATTTGGATTTCTCGAAATTTCCACATTTCTTCAATCTGCCTTCTTATGATATTCGGAGGAAAAACGTCACCAAGTTTGTTTGCATTTTTGATTTTTTTTCTAAGATCTGGGAACAACCAGAATTGGAATTTGTAATATCGACTTTTCTTATAATAGTTTTTTTTAGTTGCCGCGCAAAAATCGACATTCCTCTTTTTGGATTTGGAAGAATCACAATTCTTTTTTTTCTTTTTGGAAGAAAAAAACTTTTTCCAAGAAGAATCATTTTTCTTCTTCTTCTTCTTGGAAAAACCGGGATTTTGAAAATGAGTGATAGCTTGATAATCTGGTTCCGGTATATATTGAATTGCGGGTCCGTGATTATTCTCTTTCATATGATCCAGATAACTATATGCCAAAAGATCATATCTATGACGTTTGATCCGATTCTTCAGTCGTGCCATAAAAGTGGCAAAGCGCTTCTCTCCCAAAAACGATGCAAATTCAGTCCATCCCAACCGGTTGCCAATAACATGTTTACGTTTTTTATTTCTGCGCGGATCTATTCTGTAGCCAGCACACCATTTTAACCATTGCTTCCAATGGTTAATCGTTAACTCTCCAGGATGCTTGCAATCCAATATTCCTTGTGAGTCCAAAAATTCTTTCACATTTTTTTTTATAAAAGGAGACGATGCTCTTGATTCGATTAAATCCTTCACACATAATCCTTTCATATTTCTTATTTCTTTCCATATTTGATGAAAAACGTACGCTTGGGAAATTTCTTTTCCTTGGCATTTGGATTCGACTTTTCCTTGGCATTTGGATTCGACGTTTTTGCTAATTGGATGATTGCTATTGAATATTTTTTGAATTGTTTCAAAACTTCTACTCAATTGCATGCAAAATTCCAAATTTGACTCGATCATATTGAACATACTTATTTTGAGATCAATAAATAGTAGTTTCACCCTAAAATGAATAACTTTCATAAAAAACGGCAATTTTTTCCTGATGAAGCGAATAGTTTTCTTTTGTAAAAACGAACGCCAAATTTTGATGCGAATCCACTCTTTTTTCAATTTGGATTTTATGTTAGGAGAAGGTTGATCCATTCTCTGTTTAAAATCAGCTTTCAATTTATTATAAATATCTAGATTGAAGCGGTACTCTTCATTCATTTGGTTGATTCGATCATTCATTGTGATTGTCCAATCATCTGGATCTGGAATATCCAAATTTTGTTTCATCTGGATTGAAAATGGTTCATCTTCTACTATTTCTAAAGAAAATTGAATATTAGACGTAGGCTTAGTACGAATCATTTTAGACGTAGGCTTAGTACGAATCGTTTTTTCTTTCCTAGTATCTAGGTTGATCTTTGTTCTAACCCTCTCCTTTATCATCTCAGCCTTTTCCTTGATCGCCGCACTCTTCTTTTCTATGAATTCTATCAATTCGCGGGTAGGTTCGATAATAGGTTTTGCCCGATCGGACGTATAATTCCAAATCCATTCGCCAATAGGTTCCCAAAAAGAAGGCACGTCTGGTGGATTACCAAAAGGTGATTCAATTTCTGTACCATAGATAGTTAAGTATCCTGTTGTCTTTTTTTCAATTTCATTAGGTTCATACCAAGGTTTTAAGCGAAAAGGATATACAATCTTGATTTGAATACCTTCTTTGATGTACTCTTTTAGGAACTTTTTCGGGACATCCGGGTCCGTCAATTCATATCCATCATAATTACATTTGAGATATGATTCTTTTTCCAAGTTGAACCAATCCTGCTCCCATTCGGGAACTTGAAACAGTAAAGTACGACCAATATTTTTAGCTGCTATCAAAATAGGGAAATACACTCGTTTTCTGAGATACGCATGAGTAAACAAGAGAGTAGCTCTGACATAGTGAATCACTTCCCCGTCGAAGATTTGCTGTGTTCGGCGGCGACGATCTTCTTTTCGTCTTTCGCGTCTTTCCAAAAATTTGTCGTAAATTCTTTGCGATCTTGCAGTTAGTCTTTTTTTCTCGTCCTTCTTAGGCACGGGTTTGTTATGTGACTTCTGAGTCATTGATTTTAGTCTCCCGAAAAGAATCGACTCTGGTCTCGGTATCCAATGGTTGATTGCTGAAACTTTTCGTCGTTGAAAACGGACAGCTCCTTTTACCAAATCTCGACGAAAATCTCCTTCATAAGGATAACTAAAGACGTATATATCTTTGGATTGAAGATCCTCCTCTTCTTCATCCTCCCCCTTGTCCGCTTCTTCTTGTTCAAGAGTTTCTTCTTCAAGAGCTTTTTCTTTTAAAGGTTTAAACAACCCTTTTAAGACCTCATTCTTTTCTTGTTCTTCCGCCTCTTTTTTTCTTTCCAGTTCAGCGAGCTTGTCAAAGGGCTTTATAATTATTAACTGCCGAGCTTTTTTTGGGCGAGTTTCGAGACAATCTTTGACAGCTATAGGGTCGTGAACTCCAGATAATAGAGTAGAAGGTAACTTAGGAACAACAAACCTGTTAAAATCTCGGATTCGAGGTTCGTAATCATCAAGACGGGTTTTGTCCTTTTCTATTAATTTGCTATAAAGGACATAAAGTTCATGAAAGTCTGCGAAATCTCTCATATCTTGCTCAGATCGTTCTTTTTCAAAGAAATATTCATCAAGATGAATATTTGATTTATCGCTCTTATGTTTTTTATCCTTAGTATGTTCCTTATTAGAAGAAGGCAGTTCCTCTTCTAAAATATCTGCTCCGAAATCTTTCAGAATATCCTTCTCTGATATTTCTATTTCAATATCCATAGATACTCGAGAGTCTGAGAATTCGTCCGAATTAATAAAAAAAAGTCGCTCATAAAGCAAAGCCTGCTCGGTAGGAAGAGCACTCAGAAGCAACTCCCATTTGGTACCCGTAGTTTCAAGAAAAATATGCAACAAATAATTTGTTAACAATTTTTTCTCGCAAGAAGCAATGTCTTTTTCTATTCTTTCCTTTAAAGGCGCCGGGATCAATGTGTTGAAAACATATTCTAATGAAGATAAATTTTTAGGATAAATTTTCTCATATTTATTCTTTAAGTCCTCCAAAGTAGATTCATCTAACCATTTTCTTCTGTTCTGTTCTTCTAATAAGACCATACGAATTTTCTCTATCCACCATTTGGAAATAAGTTTGATTCGCGGTTGAACGATTCTTTCTTTATTTTCTGGTCGAATTAAAGAAAATCGACAAAGTCGGTTGGTAGAATCATCACGGTTCGTATTGGTAGAATCATCACGGTTCGTATTGGTAGAATCATGGTTCTTATTGGTAGAATCCTGGTTCTTAGATTCTGCCAGTTTCTTTTTTTGTTTTTGCTCTTTCAAGTATTCCTCTGAATATAGCATCCAAGGCGACTTAAATTGATATTGATTCATTGACCCACGGAATGGCCCGCTAAGTAAAGGATCATCAACTTCTGAAAGACGCTTTTTATCTTTTGTTCTTGAAAATCTAATTTTTTTTTCAAGAATTTTGACAAAAGGAGATCCATTGCTTAGAGCTCTCACCCTATTTTCAAGCTCTTCGCCTAAAGAAGTTTTCCTCTCCCATTTTTTTTCTATCCATTCATCAAGGTGATCCTGATTTGAATCAAGACTTTGATCACCCAAGCTTGCCATTTTGGCAAAAAAAGAGATACTTGGCGGAGCTGTGAAAGAAATTTTTTGATGGCCATCACTGAGACAAACATCGAAGAAATATTCAGCAACTTGGCTCCTCACAGGGCCACGCAGAATATAATCTCCTATACTCACGTATCGAAGGGGGTCGTTAAACCGATTAGAATCAAACAATATTAATGGCCACCTTTTGATTAGAAAAGGTGATATTTTCTCTTTGTCAGCCTCCACTATCACTTGATCTTTTAAAATTTTGACTAACGTTTTAAAAGAAGAAGGCAAAGGAATGGTTTTAAAAGAAGAAGGCAAAGGAATGGACGGCTTATTAACATTCTCCTCATTTTTTTCAGTATTAGTAGGAGTCTCAGGCTTATGCTTCTTATGTTTTTTTTTCTTGTTAGGTGACTTTAGCTCACTCTGAAAAGATTTTTTCTTATCAGATAACTCTAATGATAGTTCTTCCAATTCTTCTCGAGGACCTTGAATGAACGTCCTTGAATCATTCCACTTAGTAGCGATGAGAGAAGGATTCCTCCCGTAGCATGCCAGCATGGCATAGCCGAAGAACAGGATTTGAAAACTGAAGAAAAAAAATTCTCCTCTTCTTTCCCTTTGTAAGGGAACATCATTTTCCACCCGTGAACAAAAAATTTTCGTGATTTTGACAAAAAGAATTTGTCCGCTCAACCATCCGGCTGCAGTACTCAGCAGAAATAAAAAGTTTCCGCTATATCTGAATAGCATCAGATTGATTAATCGAGTATAGATAGATTTACCGAAAAGGGCGGGGTTTAGCAGTTGTAAAGCGGCTCCAATAAAAAATTCTACCGCCGGATTTTGAAGCCAAGGGTATCTCCGAATCAAAGATCTTTGAAAAATAAGAAAAAATAGAACGGGAACAAGCATGATTGTCATCAAATGGGGTTTCCAAATACTCGCATAAATAGGCGCTACGTATATGGATGAGAAGACCACCAGTTGTGCCACAAAAGAACCACTAAGAACAAAATTCCCTGCAGGAACAATTTTTCTGTTGTCGATGACTTTATTCTGAATTAACATCGATCGAATAAAATACATCTGGGCCGGGCCAATTGGCAATGTTGCTAAAAAACCATAATAGACCCCAAATAATAGAATCGGTGTCGATCCCTGAACCCACGGTATGATGTAATGATACATAGTTTTCCTCCTTGCCTTCAGGCTATACGTATATTGTAAAAATCATAATAAACCCCAAATAATAGAATCGGTGTCGATCTTTGAACCCACGGTATGATGTAATGATACATAGTTAAGTTATCCTCCTACTTAGGCTATACTATAATTGTTATTGAGAATTATTCATTCATATTGATAATTATTCATTCATGCGACTATGATTTTAACGTTATTAAACATAACATTAGGATCATTTTTTATATTGAATATGACAATTTTTCAATGGAAGTAGATTACTAACCTATTTCATTTCTATTTCATGGAATATTTAGAAACTGTCTTAGATAGATCATTAGATAACACTCCAAATCTATATACAGAGATTAACGACAACATCGAATCTACTCCCTAACTGTATTACATAGATCAATATCTTACCATAGATCATTTTTGGTATATGATAGCACTATAAGTATATCATTACTTATCTCATATATGTGTCCTACCTGCCGAATCTCCTCAACGAGAATCTAAACACGATTATTCTATGTCTTATGTTATGTTAATCAACATATCCAAAATTGACTATTGACTTATTAAATAGAAAATAAAACATATATTCTATCCGATCCACTTTCTCTTCCACTATTGAACTAAATTCTATTACAATACAAATATTCGATGAAATAGAATGAATGCCTTGATGGTGGAATGGTAGACACGCGACACTCAAAATGTCGTGCTAAACAGCGTGGGGGTTCAAATCCTCTTCAAGGCATACAAAAACAATCTTATTGTTTAGATAGATTCTAATTGCATCTATTCTGAAAAAGTGTATTTAACTTTAGGAATTCGTCATTTATTCAATATTGATTATATTCAATATTATAATCATTAGACTTCAAAACTGTCAAGTCAATAGTCATTTCAAACAATATTGATTATATTCAATATTATAATCATTAGACTTCAAAACTGTCAAGTCAATAGTCAAATCGAATTGCTAAATGTTTAATAATTCAATTTAGCAATTCGATTTTCTTTTTTGAAAAAATTTTGAAGGCAAAATTCGGACCGATCAAATTTGAACAAAATGAATGAAAGATCTAGGCTTTTTTATTTTTATTTAATCCTTCCGCCAATAAACAATCAATGGCATTCGTAGAAAGCCATTTTGTTTTTAATAATGTATCGATCATTTGTTTAAATAACATTCTATTAGAGAAGAATAAATTTGATAAATAATCATAACTTTCGGATAGAGTTTTATAAGTAAGAGATTCATTAGATAATAAATCTATATTTTCCCTTTCTCCCTTGAGCAAACGTTCTTTAAATTTATCATCCCGTGTTTTTTCACGGAACCAACATTCATTTATCACCGATTGGCGATAAGGTAATACACGTTTCAATCGGATACCAATTTCTTGAAAGCGTTTGAAATTTTCAAAATTTTCTCTTTCTTCCATTTTAATATTAAGAGGTAAATCGTCATCATTAGTCTGAATTTTTATTCCTAGGGCTATTTTTCTCACCTTTTTACGCTTTCGAATAACCCTCAATGTTGTTTTCATACTGATATTTAGCTTTCTTGTTGAAGAATAAGTAAGATAAATGCTCTTCACAAGTTCTTTAGAAGCAAAAAGTTCTCTTGGTTCAAAAGAAGAGTGCTTATTGCTTAAGCGAATACTCACGGGATCCCAAAGAAATCGACGAGCTAGACAGATTACTGGTGTATTTAAAGGTTTATACTCCATTGCATACTCTTCTGTATCAAATTGATATATTCCCATCCTTTCAAACTTTTTGTATAATAATTTTGCTTCCCAGAAAGCAGCTGTCTTTCTTTCTATAATATCGTCCTTCTTATCATAAACAGGCCGGAAGTCGGGGCCAGACATTAGAAATTTCTTCCAATATAAGCTAGAAAGACGGGTCGGTCTTTCTTGAAACCCTCCAAACAGGTGAAGATAATCCAATAATGGATTTTCTATTGTTATATCTTTTATATGCTCAAATCGATTGCTGCGAATAAAACTAAAACGCCAGGTCCTAGAATCACCAACTATAGGAGTTTCGTCCTCTTCCCCGTAGGAATTTCTTAATTCTTTAGATAAAACGATTTTATCTAGTATAGAAGATAATCCTTTTTGCATCATATCTTTTTTGAACTGAGGAGCAATTGTTATGTAATCAGAATTGCCCCGATATATTGGCAACGATGGAAATTCTTCCAGAAGACCCTGTAAGAGACTCGAAGCTAGAATGAAATCATTTTCAATGAAACGATCAAAAGGATTATCCCAATTCTCTCCATTTGATAAAAACCAACAATCTTGCGCTACTGATCCGGCCAAGCAACCCAAAATATGATAGAATACGGTGAACTCTTTCGCAACTGTTCCGGCAATTGAAGGTTCTAAATACCATTGATGCAAATAGTGTGCCCTTCGACTCTCGAAATCTAGATTAAGCCTTATAGAATTTTTTAAATACGTTAGTTTATTTTGTATAATGGCTTTTCCTATCTTATAAGGAAGTCCTTTAAAAAATTCACTGAACTTCAGATCATAATTGCAAGGACCCCAATTTGATCTATACAAAGCTACTCCAATTATATCATTGTCTATAGCTGAAGTATTTTGGCTCATGCTAATTCGAAATATGTCATCAGCAAGTTTTGCTAGATCTCGCGTAGTAAAGCCTTTGGTAGTTAATCCAAATTCATCATAGCAGTTCCATTCTTTTTTCAAGTAGAGCCCTTTGTTACGTAAAAGCAAAGGAAATTCTTTTTCTCGACATGGGGCAGGCAACTTTCTAGTATTGATAAATGTATCGAATCTTCGTTTACTACGAGGAGGACTTATTAGAACTGGATCAATTTTTTTTGGAATCTCAGTTGAGGCAATAACAACAATATTTTGTTTGATGGTGGTTTCTTTTTCACCATCAATCGAATGATCCCCAAGGAGTTCTACCAATAATGCAATAAGATAAAAGTAATCATTCAGTTCATGAATGCTTGGAATCCATATGATGCAAGGAGACATCAATTTTGCCAATTTGAGTGCAAATACGAATTGGATTACTCTTCTCGAAAAATACTCTGGAGGGTTAGGATTATTCACTCGATCATACAAAATCTTATGAGGTTTTTCATCATAGTACTCCTTCTCATCTATCTCTTTTGGCCTGCCTGACCAGCCGAGAGACCTGAGGATATTTTCATGCTCAAGGTATGATTGTTTAGCTGAAGATGTATACTCGGGTTCATAGCGAGACAGAAGTTTTTGCTGCCTCAAAAAACTTTTAGGAGATATTCTTATTAAAGGTAAATAAGAATCTGCTGCTAAACTTTTAGCCAAGTAGGATCGTCCAGTGTCCTTAGGCCCTATCAATAAAATTCGATTCGAAAAGGACGGTACTGGGTAGAGCGGGTAAAATCTCACGTGGTCATATAAGAATGAGCGAATTGGGGCGGAAGTCATCTTCTGATAAAAAGCAGCGAAAATCGGCATTTCTGCTAAAAACAATGAATTTAATTCGGAATTCATTAAGCCTATTCTATGAGTTAGGCCTCTCTGAATAAATTCAGCTAAATATCGAAAGTAAAGAAGTCCTGGCTGTTCTTTTTTTCCAAATTCATGAAAAAAACCAATAGGGGGGGTTAATTTCGATTCAAATTGAGAGATTTTGTCTTGTAGTAAAAACAATCGATTTTCTCTCAAAAAAAAGTCATCCACTTCAAATTCGTACAAAATTGTTTTTATAAGTGAGTTATATCTCCAGCATTTTAGAAAACGCGGCCGCAACCATTGAATATTTTTGACATACCAAATTTTCAATAGTAGTGATAATCCTATATCATCAGGATCCGAGTCCAGCTCGATATAGTCCACAAATGTAAGCCAAGAACCATACCAACTTAAATTAGAAAAATCTCTAAGCCCTCTATAAGATCTAATCAGTTCTCCTACTCCCTCAAAGCAGGAGGGATTATACTGCAAAACTCTGATGAGATAGAAGTTCCTATAGAACTCAATCAACGCTAAAAGAATTATGGAGAAAATATAAAAGAAAAACCCAATGAAGATATAAAGAAAAATATCGTATTCCCGAACATTTTGTATATATTTCCATACATCAAATGATATTTGGAGATCCTTTCCCCGAAGTGCGTATCTAAGTATGTCTTCATTTGTTTCTTGCAGTATTTCGTCAATTTTCCAGCGGGATAACATAAGATTGAATATAGGGAGAATTTCATCATTCCATATCGGGAGAATTTGATCATTTAATATAGGGAGAATTTGATCATTTAATATTATGAGAATTTGATCATTCAATATTGTGATAATTTGATCAATTTTATCTCTAAATTCCCACTTTAGAACTTTCCAAAATTGATGACAAAGTGCCCACAAAATATTCAAATTGTGATTCCAATTTTGCCTAATATTGCTCCGGATTGATACCAACTGATTAATATTATTTATTGGTATTATTTCTGTTATTATTTCTATTTCCGAAAAAAGAGTAAAAAACATATTTTTAGTATATTTCCACCCTGTGGAAGTAAAAAACCACAACCATGACTTATGTGTTTGAAACAAACCCCATTTCTCAAAATGACTATTTATTTTGATTTGATCAAAAAGAATATTGATTTTATTTTGATTAAAAGAAATTATTCCAAAACACTTTAGTTTTGAAAACACTAACTTTAGTTTTTCTTTATCAAAAAAGTCACCTATGGATTTGAATTCCATAAACTCTTCGTCTTCCATAAAGTCACCTATAGCTTTGTCTTCATCTTTTACTGTTGAACTATATTTTGCTTTTTCTGCAAATTGATTCATTCGCAAAGATATTTCGGACAATAGATCATCTTGATAAGATTGAGTTTGAATAAGATCTATGTTTGAACTAAAACTATTTTGAGAATACTGGCTAGAGGTCTTTTCCTCTAAATCTGAACAAAAAGGATAGCAAGAGTTTTTGTCAAAATTGACAATTTGTAGGCTTATTAAAGGAGTTCTAGAAATATCTTCAATCGAGAAATTGATATTTCTACGAATAATAGAATTCAATTTATCAAAGAAATTAGACGATTTATGCAAATCATGAATTAGCACTTTGTCACATAAATATTTATCCAATAATATATTGACTTGTGACTTTATGAGTGAGATAGTTTCTTTCTCTGAGTACATAGCTCTCATTTCGCTAATAGACGAAGAAACCAGATTGTTAGGAATGAAAACTAAATTTAATAATTGTCCATATGTTACATTCTTATTTTTGATATCAATCCTTCCCATGTAAGAAGCCAATCTTTTTTTATAAAAAAGACGAGGACGGTGTAAATAATCTAAAAATTCAAAGGTATTTGCTTTGTCAAAAGCAGCTCTCAATGAATTTTGATTAGAGAGTTTTAAAGGATTCAACCAATTGTCTTGATTATCAAATATTGTCGAAAGACCTGCGTTATTAAATAGTTCCAATAATTCCATGTAATTTTTTCCATTATCAAAGAAGTCAATAATAAATTCAATTATCGGTTTTTTCTCATTTAATGTTTGTTTGGATTCAAGATTAGGAATTGATTTATATTTTGTGCTTTCATTAAGCTTGCCCCAAACATTTTCATTAAGCTTGTCCCAGAGAATCTTCGAATGATTCATTTTCTTCGAGATCACCCTATCAAGTTCACATTCACAAATTTGATTGGGATCCCCAAACCAACACCAATGTTGACTAATCGATAATTCAATTGGATCTAACACTCTCTTTTTTAAATTGTTTTGTTTGGAAATGGACAAGAGATATTCTACTCTTTGTTGGAAGTATTCGATCTTTTTGGATAATACAAAAGTGTTTAAAAAATTTGGATTTCTAATCTGAACAGGTCGAAAAATAGGGCGATCCAAACATTCTTTCTGACGCATTATCCAACTTGATGAATGCTGGTTAATTGCATCTTGCGTTACATTATTCAAATTGCGACTTAATATTTTGAGAAAATAGATGAATTCCAAATAGTATTTATTCTTATTCACTACTTTCTGTAATTCCAAAGAGTATCTTTGTAATTCCATATAGTATTTATGGAATTCCACATAGAAATATCCCAAATAGTTATGTAATTCCAAATAGTATTCATCCAATACTTTTTGTGATTCCAATTTATTCTTATTCACTACTTTCTGTAATTCCAAAGAGTATTTATGGAATACCAAAGAGTATTTAGTCAATAATTCCAAATAGTATTCATGAAATACCAAAGAGTATTTATCGAATGTCTTATCTAATTCTAAATAGTACTTATTCACTACTTTCTGTAATTCCAAATAGTATTCATGAAATACCAAAGAGTATTTATCGAATGTCTTATCTAATTCTAAATAGTACTTATTCACTACTTTCTGTAATTCCAAATAGTATTCATGAAATACCAAAGAGTATTTATCGAATGCCTTATCTAATTCTAAATAGTATTTATTCAATACTTTCTGTAATTCCAAATAGTATTTATTCTTATTCAATACTTTCTGTAATTCCAAAGAGTATTCTTGTAATTTCAAATAGTATTTATTCTTATTCAATACTTTCTGTAGTTCCAAATAGTATTTATTCTTATTCACTACTTTCTGTAATTCCAAAGAGTATTTATTCTTATTCAATACTTTCTGTAAATTCTTATTCAATACTTTCTGTAATTCCAAAGAGTATCTTTGTAATTCCATATAGTATTTATGGTATTCCAAAAAATAATACTTCTGGAACGATTCTAAATTCTTTAATATAAAATCCTTTAAGAAATATTCATTCAAATCAGATTTTGATACAACAGGTGCCAATACGTTCTTCAAGAAATCGAATCTCATAAATGCTTTTTCAATTTCAACATGCTCGTTAGCTTGAATCTTGTATCTACTCAATATTTTATTCAATATTAGTTGTCTTGTGTTGTCATCTTCTGATGTTTTCTTTTTTTCAAAAATATTGAGTACCCGAAGGAAAGAATCATGCGTTAATTCATTTCTGGAATTGAAGAAGGAATTGAAGGACTTCAATAAAGTCTGGTTGAATAAATGTAATTCATTCACACGATCATCGATATCTAGGTCAATTTCATCATTAGGGTAATAGAGATTAGGCTTAATTATTGATAAAGTCAATTGGTCTGTTATTTTAAGAACAAATTGTTTTAATTGGAAATCATCGTTTAATGCTAATTGTTCTTTTTTTTGATCACAAGATGAGGGAGATCTTGAAGATGAATTCGATTTCATAAATCGAATACAATTGAATTGGTTTATATAGTCTTTTCTGATGTTCCATTCGCGATCTGGTAAAATATCATAATTGACAGAAGGATTCTTAAGAAATTTTTTAACCTTCCATAGATCAACAATTTTATTCTTTTCTAATCCCTTGAAATATTGAAAAGCATCTTGTCGCCCTTTCAACAATTTGAATTTTTCACTCGGTTTATTGCTATAATTAATACTTATACATGATTCATCTATTAACAAAGGATCAAACAACGTTTGAAAAACTTCCGTCTCTGAAAAGGGAAAAGATTCTCTTGCTTGATCTGATTCTTCTTGTAATATTTTTTCTTTTTTTTCTTGTTCCAAGAACTCCAATCTTTTCTTTCCCTCCTCATGGAGTTTCCTTAGTCTTCGTAGCCTTTCTTTGTAGCTTTCGACTTCTTCAATTCTTCGTTTTCTTCTCATCTTTATGATTTCTTCTGGTTCTGAAGAAATAGCAAATTCTTTTTCTGCTTGAACTAGTTCAACTTCTAGTTGTTCGAGTTTGTGTTCTGCTTCCTCAACAACTTTGCTTCGATTATCACCAAGTAATGACTCCCGCCATTCATAAAGGTTTTCAGGTTCTGTTTCAGGTTCCCAATATTCTGGAATTGAATTAAAAGATGAATCAATCTCCCATTCGATGCCATTAGATTCCTTCTCCAAAAGGCTTTCCCAACTTGTTGTTTCTTGCTTCTCTGATATTCTATCATTTTTCTGATTCAGATTTGTTTTAGAACTCGATAAAATCCAAACATGTTCTTTTGGATTGAGCAAACAACGTTGATATCTCCTTCGGACTTTTGGCAAAAACAGAAAACGATGCGGAACGAACAACAAATTTTCCTTTCTAGCTCTAGCTCCAAAATGTTGTACAGCCGGAACCGGAAATATCTTCATGAAATTATATTTTGATGATTTGTTTCTTTCAATTAATCGAATATTCAAAAAATAGAAAAGTAATGGTAATGCTATTATTATTACAGCTTTTATTGCTTGACCTTTTAAGATAAATATACGTATATCCCGTATAAGTAATGTATTAAGAATCCGAAAATCAAAAAGCTTAACAACACTTTCTCGACCAGAAAATATTTGACTTAGCAATCTCACGAAATTGGATTCGTTCCATGGAACGAATATTTGCATCATGTAATTTTTCCATTTCAACTGAACGTTAAAGGACCACATTATTTCTCGGGTTTTTCCGATAGGGTCCGTAGACCACGAATTTTCACGTTTTCTCATATATTCTTTTTGTTTATTTTATTTTGTAAGATAATATAGTGTAATTATTACTTATTAAATTGAATTATAATAAGAAAGAGGTAGTCAATACAAGTGATTAAACTATTGTACAATTTGCCAAAAAAAGTTTCTTGTTATTTCTATAAAAGAGAAATAGAATTGAATTGGTTACCATATTTATTATAATGAAATTACTTTACCATAGCATCCATGGCTGAATGGTAAAAGCACCCAACTCATAATTGGGAAGTCGCGGGTTCAATTCCTGCTGGATGCATAATAAACAGTTATTACACTCTGTTTTTTAGATGAAAGAATCGCAGCAAGTTTGTTTATCTCGATTCAATTCAGTATGGAGATTAGATTATCTCCATCCCTGTTTTGTAATTCTTAACTTCTAATAGAAGTTAAGAATTACAAATATTTTATTTACACATGTTTGAACGACTTTTTCTCAGATAGAAGATCTATATTTTGTTTTGGTACAAAATGAACTTCTAATTGAATGATCAAGTTGATTTTGTAATTAGAAGTTCATCTGATAATTTAAGCCTAGCCTATTCCCTGTGATTTTCAGAATATGAATAGAAGGGCAATTCTTCCTTTTTTTTACAGTTAGTGAAAATTCTATTCAAAAAATCAATCTCTAAAATAATGTATCCTGGGCAATTGCAACAATTGGATTCATTATTATTCCCAATAAAGTAGATGCTATTACAGATATAATCATACTAAATTCGATATAATTTTTTGAGATTGAAGAAGATAATCTATAATTTTGCACGTAAGGAGTTATTTCTTTTTTTCTTTCAGTCATTAATAACTTAATTATTTTAAGATAATAATATGTGGAAATAGCACTCATAAAGAGTGCTATCGAAACCAATAAATAGGAGCCTGCTTGCCATCCACACCAGAATAGATAAAGTTTTCCAAAAAAACCTGCTAATGGAGGAATCCCTCCTAGAGATAGCAGACATAAAGATAAAGACAGAGCTGAAAAAGGGTCTTTCGCGTATAATCCTGCATAATCCCGAATGTTATCTGTTCCTGTACGTAGACTGAATAATATAATACAAGCAAAAGTTCCTAAATTCATAAAAATATAGAGCAGCATATAAGTTATCACACTTGCATATCCGTTATTTGGGTCTTTATCAATTATTCCAATAAGGATATATCCAATTTGACCTATCGATGAATATGCAAGCATACGTTTTATACTTGTTTGAGTAATAGCAATTAAATTTCCTAATATCATGCTAAGAATAGCTGATATTTCCAAAAGAAGATGCCATTCGTTCAATGAGAAATAAAAAATAATATCGAAAATTCTAGTGACTAAAGCTGAAGTAGCTACTTTTGAAATAACAGAAATAAAAGCAACGACTGGAGTGGGGGAGTTAGAGTCGAAAAGAGTAATTCTCCCTTCTCTCATTCAGAACCGTGCATGAGACTTTCTTCTCGCACGGCTCCTAAGTGATAAAAAAATTTGCAGAATCATTTGATTCTCTTTTTTTTTATTACCTTCCTCGTGTATGTATAAGATTGAATATATTCAATTGATAGAAAGAATAACTAATCCTTAACTTCGCGAGGAATCCTTACTCAGTGGTTATTATACATATCTAATATAGTATGTAAATCATTTTTTTCTTCTTTTTTTAAGTTCAGTTATGAAAGAGTTAAAAAGAAAAAATAGAAACCATCTGATTTAAATCGTTCTTAATAGTCATGAGATGCTCATCTTAGGGTAATCTTTTTGTCGACGGATGCCTTCTTTTTTACACTCGTAGTTTCTGAAGAATGAAAACTTACTATGTAGCATCTACGTTAAGAATAAAAGTACACGTCAATCTGATCCTTTGTTCAAAACTACCCGTAATAATTCATTTATAAAAGTTATTTATTGTATGGGGATGGTGTTTAATGTGTTAATTCAATCAAACAATTGAGTTTGTTTCTTACTTTGCTTTACCTTAATTCAATTCAAATTTTTGGTAAAAGTGATGTCTTAGTCCAAGTGGGAATAACAATGTTTTTTTCACATGTCTATAGAGTTTTTATAAATAGAAACAAACATCTCTAAAAAAGATATTGTATGTAATAATTTATCAAACGAATCGCACTCCTTCATATACATCGGGGGTCCATTGATGAAAAGGAACTAAAGAAAGTTTGAATGCAATTCCTACCGTTACAGATAGAAGTGCAATCCAAACTCCTGGAGAGTTGTACATTTGTGTATTTATAAGACCATTGGCTATTTCTTGAATTTCAATCTCACCTCCGGATAGACCATATAGCCAAGAAAGACCATAAGCAAGAATGGAAGAACTTGTTCCACCCATAAGTAAATATTTCATAATAGCCTCATTAGACCGAACATCTCTTTTGGTATATCCAGATAATAGATAAGAACATAGACTTAAACATTCTAAAGATACGAAGATAGTTGTTAAATCATTAGCACCACATAAAAACATTCCTCCTAGAGTAGCTGTTAATATGAATAACAAAAACTCTGTTACAGCCATTTCTGTACATTGAATGTATTCCACGGATAGAGGAATACACAAAGTGGAACATAATAAAATAAGAAACCGAAATATTTTATTAAAATTGTTTGTTTGTAAATTGCCAAAAAAACTGATCGTGGGTTCTTCTCTCCATTGAAATAACAAAAAAGTTATGCTTAGCACTAAACTTGTTAAAGAGATGAAATAAAACCAAGTTGTCTTTTTCTGATCAAAAATGACATCGATTACTAGAAGAAGAAATAGGCCGAAAATCAGGATGCATTCTGGGAAAATGGAACTTCCATAGAAGAGAAGCAAATGAAATTCTTTCATAAAAATAAAATAAATGATTTTAAGGTATAAAAAATGCATTTTTCATTTTGTCCGGATCATTACTTACTAACTTCAATTAATCTTCGAGCAACATTTTATTTAGAATCTCCTTATTATCATATCATTATATCTATGATTTCTTTTTCATTCTTCTTTTCCTTTCGTTTTCGTTTCAATAAAATTTGTATCAATTTTGAGAAAGTAAGTTTTCTTTTATTGATCAAAGTGGAATAGATATCTATTTATACTAGTTAGTGGATTAACGGTAATGCGCAAAAGCTTTATTGGATTCTGCCATTTTATGGATCTCTTCCTTCTTGCGTATAGCATTGCCTTTCTCTCTGGCAGCATCCATTATTTCGTAACTTAATTTGAATTGCATATTTGGACCAGAACGTTTTCGGGATGACTCTAATAACCAACGAATCGCAAGTATTTTTCCTTTTTTCTCTTTTATTTCAATGGGAACTTGATAAGTGGATCCACTTACACGTTTTGATTTTACTATCAATTTGGGAGTTAATTTGTCTATTGCTTGACGTAGAACAATTAGTGGATTTTTCTCTGTTTTTTCTTGAATCTTTTCTAGAGATTGATAAAAAATTCGATAAGCTAATGATTTTTTTCCGTTCTTAAGAATACGGTTAACGACCATGTTAACTAATCGATTATGATAGATCGGATCAAATTTATCAATTTTCTTTTCTACAGTACTTTGGCGTGACATGAGTGTGAAAAAGGTTCATAATTTTATTTCATAAAGACTAATCATTACTTATTTAATTTAGGCTTTTTAACTCCATATTGTAGGGTAGATCTCTAAAGGTATCAAAGATCTCCCTCCAAACCGTACATACGACTTTCGTCGGATACGGCTTTCCACATGATTCTATTTGCATAGAATAGAAGATATTCATTCTTATGCATAAAATTATGTTTACTCATTCTCAATTGAGTATCCGTTTCCTTTCTTTTGCTATGATTAGAAATCTTGTATTTTCTATATCTATACGATTAGGTCCTTAGGTTTAAAAAAGAGTATAAAAAAGGAAAAGGTGTTTTAGATCAATGCTATTTGAATTGAGTCTGCTCCAAAAAAGTCAAGACATTTCCAATTTTATGTTAACACACACTAAGTAAGGGAAAACTTATAAAATGAATTCAATATTAAACCTTAGACATATATTATCCTTATTGTTTTAGCCTGCTCTAGTCCCCTTAGAAAACGTTCGTTATTGGGTTAGCCATATACTTTACATGTTTTTAGCAATTGACATGGCATCATCATAAAATGATACAAATCTTAGATAAGAATATACAACGCACTAGAACGCCCTTGTTTCCGGTTTTTGACTGAGACAGCATCTAAAATTCCTCGAATTATGTGATATTTAACACCGGGCAAATCTTTGACTCTTCCACCTCTTACTAATACTACAGAATGTTCTTGTAAATTATGGTCAATACCAGGTATATAAGCAGTGATTTCATATTTAGAAGTTAATCGTACTCTGGCGACTTTGCGTAAGGCAGAGTTTGGTTTCTTAGGGGTGATAGTGGAAAAGTTGACAGAAAAGTTACCTTTACTGCCACTATATAAAACCGTACATGAGAATTTCACCTCATACGGCTTCTCGTTCAATTCTTTTTAGGACATTTTTGTTTTTCGAGTATTTGAAATCTATATATATAGATTATTACTGTAATATGTATTATATAGACTATATTCTATTTTATATAGCAATAATACTCTTATAGAATAATACTCTATTTTATATATTCTATTTACTTTATTATGTATATTCTACTTTTTTGTAAAGAAAAACTATTCGAATCATTCGGGGTTCATTTTTCTTTCTCTATTAAAAACAATAAGAGTGATAATCTTTTTTTTATCCATTTTTATTACTTATATAGAACATTAACATGCTCAATTTTTATTGATATCTCGAAATATCATTTCATCACAAATTCAATTCAAAATTGACGGGTTAATGTCAGCTTATCCATGTAGTTATGCATTATTTGAACTGGGAATCAATTTGATTCAAAATTTTGACTTTTGTGCTTTGGTTTGGGTGGCATGGTTTGGATACTGAGAATTATTTCGATGACCTATGATAAAATGGTATCAATAGAATATATGTTCCGAGCGGCTGTGTGCACCAATTGGCAATATAAGTTAAGAAAAAAGTGAAGAAAATAGAGGAAAAGTTTTTTTTAAATGCAGCAATATGAATATAAGCCTATTTAGTTACAACTTTTGTTTTTAACTATAAAATGTCAATTTGGAAATTGTTACAGAATGATTTCATTCTTTTTTTTACGAGGTTTTGAAAGAGTATGAGAACAAGATATAACTTCCGAGGAATCATGATATAGTT